ATCTGGGGTACTTCACTTAATTTCTTCTGCGGTTTTAGGTTTTGGTGGTATTTATCATGCACTCATAGGACCTGAAACTTTAGAAGAATCTTTTCCATTCTTTGGCTATGTATGGAAAGATAGAAACAAAATGACCACAATCTTGGGTATTCACCTAATCTTGCTAGGTGTTGGTGCTTTTCTTCCAGTGCTCAAGGCTTTGTATTTTGGAGGTGTATATGATACTTGGGCTCCCGGCGGTGGAGATGTAAGAAAAATTACGAACCCGACTCTTAACCCAAGTGCTATATTTGGTTATTTACTGAAATCTCCTTTCGGAGGAGAAGGATGGATCGTTAGCGTGGACAATCTAGAAGATGTAATTGGAGGACATGTATGGTTAGGTTCCATTTGTATCTTCGGTGGTATCTGGCATATATTAACCAAACCTTTTGCATGGGCTCGCCGTGCATTCGTATGGTCCGGAGAAGCTTATTTGTCCTATAGTTTAGCGGCTTTATCTCTCTTTGGTTTTATTGCTTGTTGTTTCGTTTGGTTCAACAATACAGCTTATCCCAGTGAATTTTATGGGCCCACCGGCCCAGAAGCTTCTCAAGCTCAAGCGTTTACTTTTCTAGTTAGAGACCAACGTCTTGGAGCTAGTGTGGGGTCTGCCCAAGGACCTACTGGGTTAGGTAAATACCTTATGCGTTCTCCGACTGGAGAAATTATATTTGGAGGGGAAACGATGCGTTTTTGGGATCTCCGTGCTCCCTGGTTGGAACCCCTAAGAGGCCCTAATGGTTTGGACCTGAGCAAGTTGAGAAAAGACATACAGCCTTGGCAGGAACGACGTTCGGCAGAATATATGACTCATGCTCCTTTAGGTTCTTCAAATTCTGTGGGTGGTGTAGCTACCGAAATCAATGCGGTGAATTATGTCTCTCCCCGAAGTTGGTTAGCCACCTCCCATTTCGTTCCAGGATTTTTCCTCTTCGTAGGTCATTTGTGGCATGCGGGAAGGGCTCGTGCAGCTGCAGCAGGATTTGAGAAAGGAATTGATCGTGATTTCGAACCTGTTCTTTCCATGACTCCTCTTAACTGAAACAAGAGATCGAACCAGATGGAAGAGAACTCGATTCAATTTCATTACATCAATCTCCCATATCGGCGGGATAGAAATATTTGAAAAGACTCTCTTTCCAACTGGATCCTTGTAGCTCGGCTATCTCCAGCCGAGCTATTCTCTTTTTTTTACTGGACCGAACTAATAAATGTGATTTTTGAAAAAAAAAAAAAAAAAAACAGGAGAGAGAGGGATTCGAACCCTCGATAGTTTTTTAACTATACCGGTTTTCAAGACCGGAGCCATCAACCACTCGGCCATCTCTCCCGGGGACAACTTCTATTCTACCCCTTCGGGTAATATCTAACTATAAGCGTAAGGTCGGGCCGATACCAACCATACCTGTTACATATGATGATTTCTCATTATAATCTGGAATGGAAAAAAGAAACGAATTTCCCTCTCCTCTCACACTCAAATATCAAATTGAAAAAGTTTGAAAAACTCGATCAATTTATGGTCAAATCCTTTCCATAGTGCATTTGATCAGAATTGAAAATTGGGGATCGGATGGTATAGTCTATTCAATCTGTTGGGAGCTTGTAAGATCACAACCATGACTATTGCTTTCCAATCGGCTGTGTTTGCATTAATTGCTATTTCATTTTTACTAGTGATTGGTGTACCTGTTGCACTTGCCTCTCCCGATGGTTGGTCAAGTAGCAAAAATGTTGTATTTTCGGGTGTATCATTATGGATCGGATCAGTCCTTTTTGTAGGTATCCTTAATTCTTTCATATCTCAGATCTGTTCTAGATTTTTTAGGTGAAAACTCCCCCCCCCCTCCCGGAGGAGGGCTTTATAGCTCTTCTGAAGGGCCTTTTCCTTCAGGTCCAAGGAGGAGGGGTTTTCCGTAATTGAAAAAAGAATTGGACCATTAAGAAATGGTATCTACTTACGAATGGGATTGAAGATATATGTATTTTCCATATTATGTTCAAATTATATGAATATATCATATATTCATAACGAATAAAATGCGGGTATGGTTGAATGGTAAAATTTCTCTTTGCCAAGGAGAAGATGCGGGTTCGATCCCCGCTACCCGCCATATTCAAATGGAATATGAAAATGAATAGTTCATGTATTGATCGTATCTTTTCTTTTCCTCACTTTTCATTCTATTATAAAATGAGAATGAAGAGAGTAATCCTTTCTGGACCAAAATACTTCTTATCTTCTGGTCTGGCGGAGACGGGATTTGAACCCGTGACCTCAAGGTTATGAGCCTTGCGAGCTACCAGACTACTCTACTCCGCACCATTGATTGATATCATAAACAGAATGGGTACACCAAACAATCATGGGATACACTATCCCTATCCCTGATAGGGATAGGGGTACTTTTTTATTATCACAAAAAACTTCAATAACTTTTTTGTCTTTTCCTACCAACTCGATTTTGTTATTCCGGGCAATAAACATGCGTGGGCCATCTCACGGAGTATGTGTCCGGACAATCCAAAGTCTCGATAGTTGGCTCTAGGTCTTCCAGTTGAAGAACAACGTCGATGGAGACGTGTAGGTGCACTATTACGTGGTGAAGATTGCAATTTTCTATGAATTTCCCATTTGTCATCCAATGATGAAACTTTGCTTTCTTCCTCCAAAGATTGACGAATCAAATGATATTTCCGTTCCAGTGCTTGTCTCTTCTTCTCTCTCTGAATGAGACTCTTTCTCGCCATAATAGTTCAGTCGGTACTATTACCTACCAGGAATCAAAATATAGATCAGATTTTAGATGGAGAAATATTACGTTGATTACTTTTTCTCTGTGGGGTATTGTCATTGATACAATCATATCCCATTCACTTATGAAATTGATGAAGAATAATTAACCAAATTTACCTGATGTAGAGGCAATTAAAAAAGCTGCATAAGTGAATATATAACCTACGGAAAAGTGAGCTAATCCAACTAATCGTGCTTGAACAATGGAAAGAGCTACTGGCTTGTCTCTCCATCGAACTAAATTAGCCAAAGGTGTGCGCTCATGGGCCCATGCGAGAGTTTCGATCAGTTCCTGCCAATATCCACGCCAGGAAATCAGGAACATAAATCCAGTAGCCCAAACAAGATGCCCGAATAAGAACATCCACGCCCAAACAGATAAACTGTTCATACCGAAAGGATTGTATCCATTAATAAGTTGTGAAGAATTTAACCATAGATAATCTCTTAACCATCCCATTAAATAAGTGGAAGACTCATTAAATTGCGCTACATTACCCTGCCATAACGTTATATGCTTCCAATGCCAATAGAAAGTAACCCATCCAATAGTATTCAACATCCAGAAAACTGCTAAATAAAAAGCGTCCCAGGCCGAGATATCGCAAGTACCACCCCGTCCCGGACCATCGCAAGGAAAACTATAACCAAAATCTTTCTTATCTGGCATTAACTTGGAACCACGCGCATCCAAAGCACCTTTAACTAGAATCAATGTAGTTGTATGCAAACCTAGAGCAATAGCATGATGAACCAAAAAGTCTCCAGGACCGATTGTTAAGAACAATGAATTATTATTATCATTAATAGCATTTAACCAACCAGGTAACCATATGCTCTTACCTGCATCGAATGCTGGACCACTTGTTGAAGATAGGAGTACATCGAAACCATATAAGGTCTTACCATGAGCAGATTGTATCCACTGAGCAAATATGGGCTCGATCAATATTTGTTTTTCTGGAGTACCGAAAGCAAGCATAACATCATTATGAACATAAAGTCCCAAGGTATGGAAACCTAGTAATAAGCTAACCCAACTAAGATGAGATATTATTGCTTCCTTCTGTTCCAACATTCTCGCCAATACATTATCCTTATTCTGCTCCGGATTATAATCCCTAATGAGGAATATAGCTCCATGAGCAAAGGCCCCTGTCATAATGAACCCGGCAATGTATTGATGATGAGTATATAATGCAGCTTGGGTGGTGAAGTCTTGTGCTATGAATGCATAAGCGGGTAAAGAATACATGTGTTGAGCTACCAAGGAAGTTATAACCCCCAAAGAAGCTAAAGCAAGACCCAATTGAAAATGAAGAGAGTTATTGATTGTGTTATAAAGACCCTTATGTCCGCGTCCTAATCGGCCTCCTGGAGGAACATGTGCCTCCAAAATATCTTCCATACTGTGACCAATACCAAAGTTAGTTCTATACATATGACCAGCAATTGAAAAAACAAATGCAATAGCTAAATGATGATGAGCCATATCAGTCAGCCACAAACTTTGAGTTTGTGGATGGAATCCTCCGAGAAGAGTTAGAATAGCAGTTCCCGCCCCTTGGGAGGTACCAAATAAGTGACTACTGGAATCAGGATTTTGAGCATAAAGATTCCACTGACCTGTGAAAAGCGGTCCTAAACCTTGGGGATGCGGTAATACATTCAAAAAATTATCCCATCTTACATGCTCTCCCCTTGATTCAGGAATAGCGACATGAACTAAATGCCCTGTCCAAGCTAGAGAACTGACTCCGAAGAGTCCTGACAAATGATGATTAAGACGGGATTCGGCATTTTTGAACCATGAAACACTGGGTCTCCATTTAGGTTGTAGATGTAATCTACCCGCTATTAAAAAAATGGCAGAAACAAATAGCAAGAAAAGAGCTCCAGCATAAAGATCTTCGTTAGTGCGTAAGCCGATTGTATACCACCACTGATAAACACCGGAATAAGCAATATTGACCGGACCGGGAGCACCTCCTCGGGTAAAGGCTTCTATAGCTGGTTGACCAAAATGAGGATCCCAAATTGCATGAGCAATGGGTCTTACATGTAAGGGATCGCGTACCCATGCTTCAAAATTGCCTTGCCAAGCCACATGGAACAAATTACCAGAGGTCCACAGAAAGATTATAGCCAACTGACCAAAGTGGGAAGCAAAAATTTTATGATAAAGGCGTTCTTCGGTAATATCATCATGACTCTCGAAGTCATGTGCGGTCGCAATACCGAACCAAATACGACGAGTAGTTGGGTCCTGGGCCAAGCCTTGGCTGAACTTTGGAAATCTTGATGCCATAATGCTTTTCAAATCCTCCTAGCCATTATCCTACTGCAATAATTCTTGCCAGGAAGAACGCCCATGTTGTGACGATTCCACCCAGAAGGTAATGAGCTACTCCTACAGCACGTCCCTGTACAATGCTCAAGGCTCTGGGCTGGATAGCAGGAGCAACCTTCAATTTGTTATGGGCCCAAACGATAGATTCAATGAGTTCTTGCCAGTACCCACGGCCGCTGAATAAGAACATTAAACTAAAGGCCCAAATAAAATGAGCACCTAAAAATAAAAGACCGTATGCAGATAATGAAGAACCATAAGATTGGATTACTTGAGAGGCTTGTGCCCATAGAAAGTCACGGAGCCACCCGTTAATCGTAATGGAACTCTGTGCAAAGTTTCCTCCCGTAATATGAGTTACCACTCCCTGATCACTTATACTACCCCAAACATCGGACTGCATTTTCCAGCTGAAATGGAATATTACTACCGAAATTGCATTGTACATCCAGAATAAACCAAGGAAAACATGATCCCAGGCAGATACTTGACATGTTCCTCCTCTCCCGGGTCCATCACAAGGAAAGCGAAAACCAAGATTCGCTTTATCGGGTATTAAACGGGAGCTACGGGCAAATAGAACACCTTTAAGTAGGATTAAAACAGTCACATGGATAGTAAATGCATGAATGTGATGTACCAAAAAATCCGCGGTTCCTAATGGAATTGGTAACAAAGCCACTTTGGAACCTACTGTCACCAAATCACCACCTCCCCAGGTTAAACTGGTACTCGCTGTTGCACCGGGAGCTGTTGAACCAGGTGCTGAAGCATGAGTGTTTTGTATCCATTGAGCAAAGATAGGTTGTAATTGTATAGCAGTATCTGAGAACATATCTTGAGGACGTCCTGGAGCGCTCATAGTATCATTATGAATATACAGACCAAAACTATGGAAGCCTAAGAATATACATACCCAGTTGAGGTGTGATACAATTGCATCACGATGTCTAAGAACGCGATCTAATAAATTGTTGTATTGAGTAGTTGGATCATAGTCTCTTACCATAAAAATCGCTGCATGTGCAGCAGCACCAACTATGATAAACCCACCAATCCACATATGATGTGTGAACAGAGAGAGTTGGGTACCGTAGTCAATAGCTAGGTATGGATAGGGGGGCATCGCATACATGTGGTGAGCTACGACAATAGTTAAAGATCCTAAAAGAGCTAGGTTAATAGCTAATTGAGCATGCCATGAGGTAGTTAAGATCTCGTAAAGACCTTTATGGCCCTCCCCCGTAAATGGACCTTTATGAGCTTCTAAAATGTCCTTGAGGTTATGGCCAATGATCCAATTGGTCTTATACATATGACCGGCTATCAGGAAAAGAACTGCAATAGCCAAATGATGATGCGCAGTATCGGTCAGCCACAGACCCCCCGTTACTGGATTTAATCCTCCACGAAAAGTCAAAAAGTCTGAATATTCCGACCAATTCAGGGTGAAAAATGGGGTCAATCCCTTCGCAAAACTGGGATAAAGTTGAGCCAAAAGATCGCGATTCAAAATAAATTCATGAGGAAGTGGTACCTCTTTAGGATCCACTCCAGCGTCTAGAAGTTGGTTAATGGGTAGAGAGACGTGTATTTGGTGTCCTGCCCAACCTAGAGACCCAAGTCCTAGTAACCCTGCTAAATGATGGTTCAACATGGATTCTACATCCTGGAACCAAGCCAATTTTGGAGCAGCTTTGTGATAATGAAACCAACCAGCAAAAAGCATTAACGCTGCAAAGATCAATGCACCAATTGCAGTGCAGTAAAGTTGCAATTCATTGGTTATTCCAGATGCTCGCCAAAGCTGGAAAAACCCAGAGGTTATTTGTATCCCTCGAAAACCTCCACCTACATCCCCATTCAATATTTCTTGACCTACTATTGGCCAAACTACTTGGGCACTGGGTTTTATGTGAGTGGGATCACCCAGCCATGCTTCATAATTGGAGAAACGAGCGCCGTGAAAGTACATCCCACTTAGCCAAATAAAGATGATGGCTAGTTGACCAAAATGAGCGCTAAATACTTTGCGAGAAATATCTTCCAAATCATCAGTATGACTATCAAAATCGTGAGCATCAGCATGTAAATTCCAGATCCAAGTGGTAGTATCAGGACCTTTAGCTAGCGTCTTTGAGAAATGCCCAGGTTTGGCCCATTTTTCAAAAGAGGTTTTGACAGGATCCCTCTCTACTACGACCTTGACTTCTGGTTCCGGTGAACGAATGATCATTGAGTTCTCCCCTTTCCGAACGGAACATTAATAAGAAGAAACCTGCCAATAGGAATTAGTGAACTTCCGAGAGAGATATCTCAACTCGGTTCTCCCCTTCTTTTCTAGTTTATGACTGGAGCGACTATGATATGGGAGTCGATCTGAGGCAGGTGTTTATTGTTATTATGACATATCTTTTAGGTGCTTAATGGACCGAGGGCTGTTATGAGCCAAAAAAGGCCTTTTTAGTGTAATTTAAAAAGCATTTCCGGTGATTATTACACCATTTCTAAATGTATAAATATATATCTGTATATATATATATGCATATATATTTATACATCTATTGATACTCCTCCGCTCCGTATGTCCCATAAAAAAAAAAAGACCATCCATCCATTATTAATCATTATTCATGCATCATTAATGAAAGACATCTCTAGATGGATTTTACCCCTATTAAGAAGATCCATTAACAATCTAGAATCAGAAAAGGTATTCTTTGTTATATTGTCAATATATTCCTATAAGATGCCGACGGGATAGAATCTTAATTTGGGGAATATTCTGGAAGAATTCCATTGATTTCGATAAAATAATATATTAAATAATGAAAACGATTTCCCGATAATAGAAATTATCATTCTCCAAAGCGTCCTGTAATCTTTAACCAATTTTGTGCTTCGATGTAATTGCCCGGAGCAAGTGCTATAGCTTGTTCCCAATACTCAGCAGCTTGATCGAACCAAGCCTCCGCGGTTTCAGGATCTCCCTGTCGAATGGCCTGTTCTCCTCGGTCGGGATAGGTCAACTTGAAAAAGTTTTCTTCCCTCAGAACCGTACTTGAGAGTTTCCTACCTCATACGGCTCAATCAACTATTCTTTGGTCCTCTACCCAAATTTTCAAAATATTATTGAATTGGAGATTATTCATTGGAAGTTCAGATTAACCAAAGGACCAGAAAAAGTCAATGACATGAGTTTCTGATTTCACTTCCAATCAATTCAATTAGAAGGTTCTATCTTTTCTCCTACCCTCAAAAAGATGAAGTATAGGAAGATATATACTTCATCTTGATCGTCCAAATCAAAGTCTTTTTGTAAGGTAACTATCTCAGTTCCGTATAGAATTTTTAAAGAGTACTTTCTGTCTGGAGTACTTCACATCTTTAGGATCTGATGCTACACCGCTGCTCAATAGCTTAGTAGATCGACTCTATTACATAAGTTGATTCCTGATTCTTGTCAATGAGCAGATTTGATTGTATCAGCCCGAACCTTCTTTCAATAATTGATCTTTATGGTGCTTTCATCATCAATTTAATTTTTTATCCATGGAATGCTTAGGCTCTATCTATTCATATTCGGGCTCCTATGAGAGATGTTTTTTTTTTGCTACAGCTGATAAAAACCGTTACTTGGGACGGTGCATATGTAGAAAGCCTTTTCTTTTGTCCTTACCCGTAGTAGTTATTAACTAAGTTATTCTATGGTACAGATAGCCGCACGTAATGACAGATCAAGGCCGTATTATTAAGAGCTTGTGGTAGGGATGGGTTTCGTTCTAATGCCTGAAAATAATATTCCAAAGCCTTCGTATGTTCCCCATTACTTGTATGCACAAGACCTATATTATATAGTATATAACTTCGATCATAAGGGTCAGTTTCCAGTCGCATAGCTTCATAATAATTTTGTAAAGCTTCCGCATATTCCCCTTCCGATTGAGCTGACATCCGTTACGGTCGTTCATTCCATTTCAATGATCTCCGCTTCAAAACCGTACATGAGATTCCCACCTCATACGGCTCCTCCTTTCTTTACAGTAGGTAATACGGGGAGTAATCCGTGGAATTGAAAAAAAAAAAGATTCTGACCCAATATTATGAATTAACAGGGGCTAGTGTATTTCCAATGAATCTCTAGCCATCCTTCTTGCAAAGATTCTTTTCCGAACACCAAGGATCTTAGTACTAGGAATGGAACCTCTAACAATTTCTTTGTTCTTAACGCCCTGTAATCTCCGGGGATTAACCACTTCAACAATCTCCGATGGTTCCATGATAGGGGTATCCGAAGTACAAACGAGATGGATGTTTGTTGTCCCAACCATTCTCACTACCCTTCGGAAAAGGGTAATGCCTATGGACTATAACGAAGCTTTTGTGTTGTCGATTTCCATACGTAGTGCTTTCTCCCCTCATGCGCACCTATCAGATAGGTTCAACTATAAAAGCAAGGCCTATTGCATAGGTGTAACCTTTCGCTCGGTACTAAAATCCTCAGGAGATTAGAGCATCTAAGGCTGCATTGACCGGGGATACACGACAGAAGGAATTGTTCTATCTCCAGAACTCACCTTCACTGAGCGTAAGTTTGAATTCACCCAATTTTGATTCCCGAATGCCTTTTTTCCCCAAAAAAAGAAGAACGGAAAAAATATCAAATCACACCATCTCTGTAATAGGTAAATGCTTCTTTCTCCTCCGGAGCCATCGGGATTATTCGCAATAAGATATCCGCTACAATTGTGAAGGTCTTATCAATAAAATTGTCATTTCTCTGAGATCTAGGCATAGTCAATTACAGATTAGATAATTTCCTTCATTCCCTTATACAAATGATTCCATGAACGAAATTTTTTTCTGGTGCACAATACCATAAAATGGATTTACTTACAATCGGAAATATGTTATCATTCTATTCCAATTTATTCTTTCAAATGGGAATAGATAGGGAATATTTGGAATAATTGTTCATTAGTAATATGAATAATAATGGAAAAAAGGTTCGTATTTAAAAAATACTAGATTCGGTAAACTCGGGAAGTCCAGTTCGATCATGATCCGAACAAAGAAAGAGTTAAACGATCGAGCATTGCATAATGAGAATGAAATGCCCACCCAGCTATTGTGTGCTTTATCCATATAGATAAAGGAATATCGGGAAAAATATAGTCATCATTACACAGGATCATTGCCAAAGAATTAGTTCTTATACAATTGATAAGACGATAACTACAGATCCATATATATTCATAATATGAAATGGATAAGTTAATCTGTCTCAAATTATTGATTGGTCGATCTGAATAAGATCGTCAGATCAACAGGGATGATTGAGGATTTCCTAAAATAGGAGGAAGTTGGATAAAATGTCCTTTCGTCTTTATTTATTATCTATTTCTTTCCGAAAGATTGAACTGTTCGTACCCGAACAAAAATAATTCGTAAGGAAGTTGCTATTCACCAATTTGGTTAATTAGAACCAAGAGATCTCATAGGAAAGATGGCCGAGCGGTTCAAGGCGTAGCATTGGAACTGCTATGTAGGCTTCTGCTTACCGAGGGTTCGAATCCCTCTCTTTCCGTTTCTTCACCCTACTATTCGATTCTCATCCATTGTTTTTCTAATCGATTGAATCCCAATAGGACGTCTTAATTCTGGGATCAATCTCCTTCTATTTGTGATATAGAAAATAGAACGAACATTGGTTGGTGGTATGGGAAAGGTAAAGACCATTTGAAGAAGCAATAAAAGTATCGTGGATAACAAGTAAGGTACAGAAGGATTATAAAATGTCCCCTTCGGGGAGGGGAAAAAGAAGGGAGAAGAACAAAATTTCCAGATGTCCAGCAACCCAACCCCTCCTTTTCATTTCATTCTCGATTCAAGCTTGACGGGAATAATACTCTACGACCAGCAATTCATTAATCTTCAAACTGATCCATTTACTATCTATTATTTGATTGATGAATCCTTTATATTGTAACGAATGAAAAGTCAAATGATTTGGCAATTTATCCCTCTGGAACAGATCTAGATTCTTCCTAATAATATCTCTCAATCTTTGTTGATCTCTTATAGTAATAACATCTTGAGGTTTGCAAGGGTAACTTGGTATATCTACCATATGGTCATTGACCCGGATATGTCCATGATTAACTAATTGTCTAGCACCCGGAATGGTGGGAGCCATACCCAATTGAAAAAGAATATTATCCGAACGCATTTCAAGTAATTGCAATAGGACCTGGCCCGTTGATCCTTTGGCTCTTCTAGCAATACGAACATATTTCAGCAATTGTCGCTCCGTTAGTCCGTAATGAAAACGCAATTTCTGTTTTTCTTCTGGCCGGATACGATATTGAGATATTTTCCTGGAAGAAGACCGGTTCATAGAATCCTTTCTGTTTTTGGGTCTTTTACTAGTGAGCCCTGGTAAAGTTTTAAGACGACGTATTATTTTTAAACGAGGTCCCCGATAACGGGACATAGAAACTCCTTATTAAATTAACAAATAGTGCTGGAAAGAAGAAAGAATAGTATAACCCGTACGAGTACTGGAATTCTTTTATATGGAAAACGAAGATCTTTCTCCAATTTGTTATAGATCCTTCATTCATCCCGTTCCTAGTTGGGAGTAAGTGATCATGGCATGACGGACCCGACGAACGATCGGAAGAGTATTCTCCATTCCATCTTGATCCTAACAAAACTTTGTGGATTATGGGAATGAGAGGAACGTAAAAGAGCCAGCTATCGGGATCGAACCGATGACCATCGCATTACAAGTGCGATGCTCTAACCTCTGAGCTAAGCAGGCTCAATGGAATATAACTCCTCATTTCATTGGTGTGAGATCCATAGATTCTTTTGGAATCCTAACGATTATAGCGCGAATCAGATTCAATGACGCAATCCAGATTACAATTACAACGGAACATTGTTTGAATGTAGATTGTAGATTCCTTCAAGGGAAAGAAAAGGGAAGTAAGGATGAATTTATATCGATCGTTTTACTCACTCTTCCAAATCGACTAGGGGAGGATAATAACATTGCATTTCAAATACAGAAATAATATAATGATTACCAGCCAGTAATATTCGATTGGGGTAGAGATAGAGATGGCGAGAGAAGGGGAGTAGGGCAGAATCTCCCACCCAATTTTGAGCTAATATCCAATGAATAACACTGATGGATATTAGATCCTATGATTATGATCTCGTTCTCCGAGAAGGGGATATGGCGGAATTGGTAGACGCTACGGACTTGATCGAATTGAGCCTTGGTATGGAAACCTACCAAGTGATAGCTTCCAAATCCAGGGAACCCTGGGATATTTTGAATGGGTAATCCTGAGCCAAATCCGGTTCATGGAGACAATAGTTTCTTCTTTTATTCTCCTAAGATAGGAAGGGGATAGGTGCAGAGACTCAATGGAAGCTATTCTAACGAATGAATCTAATTTGGTCCAATACTGTATTTATAGAACGCTCTATTTACACCTAAAAAGTGGGAATGTGATATAACATCAGACAAAACTCGCGATCAGAACTTGAATCGTTCCAAGCATCTATTCGTAAGATAGATGCCAGATTCGAGTTGAAGTACTGATTTTACATTAAGTAATCCAATTATGAACTTCTCTACTTTAGATAGAGAATTGAATCAGTTTTTGGAATAAATGGTTGGACGAGAATAAAGATAGAGTCCAATTCTACGTGTCAATGTCAACAACAATGCAAATTGCAGTAGGAGGAAAATCCGTTGGCTTTATAGACCGTGAGGGTTCAAGTCCCTCTATCCCCACCTAGGTTCGTTCCCGAACGACTGATCTATTTTCTCCAATTCCATTAGTTCGAATCCATTCTCACTTCTTGATTATTTTACCTCACTATTTGATTTCTTCATGAACAGAAGAAATTAGAACATGAATCTGTCCATCCATTTTATGACAAGTTGAGTTGATTAGATAATAAGTTGATCATATTATCAATTCATTATGTGATAGATGATCCACATAGATGAAATCATTTGGAAATTATTCAGTCGCAGTCCATTTTTTCTCATATTAGTGACTTCCAGATTGAAAATAAGAAAGATCATTCTCAAAACTGGAAAAATAGGTTTTTCCTTATTTTTAGTTGACACAAGTGAAAACCCTGTACCTGGATGATCCACAGGGAAGAGCCGGGATAGCTCAGTTGGTAGAGCAGAGGACTGAAAATCCTCGTGCCACCAGTTCAAATCTGGTTCCTGGCAAGATGTCAATATCCATGTATCCATATACATGGATATTGACAGATACGTATGTATATGTACATACGGAGACACCCCGATCAAAATAGATAGATGAATCAATCTATTCTGCTCTTCTTTGCTTATATTGTCCCTCCCTGTCCGTTCCAATTTAATCTCGATACTCCCGTACATATAAAAAAGTAGGATCGAGAACTCAGAGGGCAAGATTTTACGGTGGGAATAGAATCTATTATAAGCTCTAGTATAAAATCAATCGAATCTTCCTTTTGGTTCTCGTATATCGTGTGCACGATATATCATTATCGATGCGTCAATCAAATATTTTGATTCGTTAATCCATCCCTCTTCCATATTACCGGATATGGAAGAATTGAATGGATAAGAGGCTCTGATACTAGTCGGAATCTATTCATACCATTCTGTCCGAACCGAAATGGGATGTATTATTCAATAGAATTGAAGGGTTGAAGTAGATCTAAACGTTTCAGAGGATATTTCGAAAGTAGATTCGAATTGAGGTTCAAAAGATTGATGTAATAACTTTTGATCATAGTTCCCAGTATGAATACTGAATCTAACATGATGAAACCTATGATTTATCGTGAAATATTGTATTCTTTCCTTGTTGGAGCTCTCTTTTCTTTCACGAAGTTTCATTATAGCATCTATAATAGCCTCTGGTTCAGGTGGGCAACCTGGCGAATAGACATCCACAGGAATTAACTTTTCTACTCCGCGAACGGTACTATAAGAATCTGTACCAAACATTCCTCTGTGATAGTACATGTTCCCATGGCAACTACATATTTTGGTTCGGGCATTTTTTCGTATAATCAATCTCACTACAGAAGGAGCCTTTTTCATGATCACAGTCCTCGCCGTTACAATGAGATAAGCTCGTCCAAGACCAGATCTTGGTACCGGACCGTAACGATCGGAGTCGAATCGCGAACCTATTAATGAGGCGAATTCGATGGAACCACGTACCGTAAAGGAGCGGCCATAGACCGGAGAGTCTGGCCCAATTCGTTCGACGGATCGTTTGGGGTAGTTGAAATACCTGGATTCGAAATTGTTTGATTGAGTAAAGGTAACTCTATAGGATTCATCATTGGCTTTATGTCATTTTGTACTTCCCTCCTCCCTCTCCCCCCCCCCCGAATACTCGGAAACTGAGAAACATTCCAATGTTCCTTTTCGCCACAGAACCAACGATGAAAATAAGCACGAGAATTGAAGCTCTTATAAATACAGATATACCCTGTATACTAGAACTCATAGCCCATAGATAAAGGGAGACTGTTCCAACATCAGGAACAACAAGAACTGAAGTGAACATATAATGATCCTAGATCGGATCAAAGTATCTCCCATTGGTTCGATACTTGATTTGTAACTAGTAGTCCGGTTCTTTACCAATGGGGGCCAAAGCTCTAGAAATAAAGGATGCAAGAATAGGTAGGAATGAGGCTAGATATTAATGAAGATATCCAGCCAGAAAGTATTCTATTCGGGAAATAGAATATACTCCTTTGAAATAGCTCAAATTCTTACATTTTTCCATCAACTTCTTCATCATTCTCCCATCCACCATGAGTGGATGACCAAAGGACCGAACAATCAATACAATAAATTATAATGGATTCACATACAATTGTTCGTTTCGTCCATGGCTTATTATCAAATTCATTCAATGAAATTTGATTCGAATGTCTATTGGTAATACTTGACATGAATCAAGTATGAGAGAAAGAATGTGATTGGATCCCGAACTACCCAATTTCAGATCTGAGTCTATACTAATATTATAGAATGAATATGTTGATGATCTTTATTCAGCATCCATGGCTGAATGGTTAAAGCGCCCAACTCATAATTGGTGAACTCGCGGGTTCAATTCCTGCTGGATGCAGGAGAACTGCACATATCCATTATTTATGGAATGGGAAGAAGGATGAAGAATAACAGCAAACATTTGAACAGTACCAACCCTTTCATTTTATTGAAAGGTTTGGTACTGTTCAGTTAAGCAATACACGATAACAATCCATCAGAGTCTTTATTATCCACCTATTGAAATAGATTCAACGGCAGCTAGATCCAGAGGAAAGTTATGAGCATTACGTTCGTGCATAACTTCCATACCTAACCTATGATATATCTGTATAATTAAATTGGTATATGATCAGCTATAATAATAGCTACAGGGGAAAAAAAGAGAAAAAACGAAAGGAGGGATAAAAATTGATGGATGAAGTTAAATATCCAGTACTTACGGAGAAAAGTATTCGTCTATTAGAAAGGAATCAATATACTTTTAACGTCGATTCGCAATTGAACAAAACAAAGATGAAAATTTGGATTGAACATTTCTTCGATGTTAAAGTAATAGCTATGAACAGTTATCGCCTCCCTGAAAAAGGAGGAAAGAGAGGGTCAATGATAGGACATCCAATACGTTGTAAACGTATGATTATTACACTTAAACCCGGTGATTCTATTCCACTCTTTTCAGAACAATAAAATGAAAAAAAAAAATTTTTGAAACTAAATGGCCATCCGTTCATATAGAATTTTAACTCCGGATACACGCAATAGATCTGTATCAGGTTTCGATGGAAGAGTGCAGTTGGACCCGCAGAAGAAATTGACCTCTGGACAGCATCATTGTGGGAAAGGTCGTAATGGAAGAGGAATTATTACCGCAAGACACAGGGGAGGGGGTCACAAGCGTCTGTATCGTCAAATTGATTTTCGACGGGATAAGGAACACATATCGGGAAAAATTGTAACCATAGAATACGACCCTAATAGAAGTGCATACATTTGCAAGGTGCACTACAAGAATGGCGATAAGATGTATATTCTGCATCCCAGAGGGGTCATGATTGGAGATACTATTCTTTCTGGTCCAAAAGCTCCTATATCAATAGGAAATGCCCTACCTCTGAGTGCGGTTTGAATTATTAAATCACGTGATCGGAAGCAACCGATTGGGTTTACAGCGAAACCTATAAAGCTATCACTGATCCAACTAGGACACTTTTACGGGACGAACCCCAAAGGGAAACTGAGGATAAATGACAGCAGGTGATTGGATCCAAAAATTGTTCATATCGGATCATTGGTTCCGAAGATATGATAATATGGAGAGGACCAGATTTTTTGTCCGAAGCATGAACAAACTGGGATAGAGGCACCCTCAAAAAAGACAAGTTACTAACATTTGATCTGATGGTCAGAGGCGGATTCGGAGCTGGACAGTGGTAATAATTCCCAAAAGGAAAAGATGGGGAGAAGAAAAAAAGTAGAAAGAGAGAGAAGAGAAAAAGATGTTTAATATGCCTCCTACGTTATCCATAACATACGAAAGTATTAGCGTAATTTGATAAAGTCATTCATTCTGAATGCTACATAAAGAATATAAGCCAGATGATGGAATAGAGAGACCTAGGATGTAGAGAATCGGGACATAGAGAATACAATAGATGCCCTTTCTCATCTCGATTCTATTTAATCAATATATGTAAATAGAATTTCATATACATCCAGAAAGCTGTATGCCCTGAGAGAGGCTTGTACAGTTTGGGAAGGGATTTTTATTTATCGGAATAAGAGTCTACTTCAACCAATATGCCCTTAGGCACGGCTATACATAACATAGAAATAACACTTGGAAAGGGTGGACAATTAGCTAGAGCGGCAGGTGCTGTAGCAGAACTTATCGCAAAAGAAGATCGATCGGCCACATTAAGATTACCATCTGGAGAAGTTCGTTTAATATCTGAGAACTGCTCAGCAACAATTGGACAAGTGGGTAATATAACTGCAAACAATAGAAGTTTCGGTAAAGCCGGAGCTAAACGTTGGTTGGGTAAGCGTTCTGAGGTAAGAGGAGTAGCTATGAACCCTGTAGACCATCCTCATGGAGGTGGAGAAGGAAGAACCCCAATTGGCAGGAAAAAACCCGTGACCCCCTGGGGCTATAGTGCGCTTGGAAAGAAAAGTCGGAAGAGGAATAGGTACAGTGATGCTTCAATCCTTCGTCGACGTGAGTAAGAATGGTTGGATATCCATAAAAAAAAAAAAAAAGGAAAGAAAGGTAATTGATCATGGCACGTTCGCTGAAAAAAAATCCTTTTGTGGCTAATCATTCATTGAGGAAAATTAAAAATCTAAACATAAAGGAAGAAAAGAAGATAATAGTGACTTGGTCCCGGGCATCTGTCATTGTACCTGCAATGATCGGTCATACAATTGCTGTTCATAATGGGAGGGAACATTTACCCATTTATGTAACAGATCGTATGGTAGACCACAAATTGGGGGAATTTGCACCTACTCTACTTTTTCAGGGACATGCGAGAAACGATAAGAAATCTCGTCGTTAATTGAGAGATACTTGTCATTCATTGGGGAGGATGGAGTCAATGGGAAATTATAGTCCAGGTCCAGAGATACGAGCTTTGGCGAGAAATATACGTATGTCTGCTCATAAAGCACGTAGAGTAATTAATCAAATTCGTGGTTGTTCATATGGACAAGCACTTATGATATTGGAACTGATGCCTTATGGGGCCTGTTATCCCATATCACAATTAATTCATTCTGCGGCGGCGAATGCAAATCACAATATGGGTTTGAACAAAGCCAATTTACTCGTCAGTAGAGTCGAAGTGAATGAGGGTGCTGTTTTAAAAAGGGTTCAACCTAGAGCTCAGGGACGTGGTTATCCAATACAGAAACCCACTTGTCATATAACTATTGTATTGGAGGAAATCTCCAGATCGAATGATCCGATTATGTCAATAGAATCCCGAAAAAGAGGATATGTATGGCGCAGAAAATAAATCCACTTGGTTTTAGACTTGGTGTAACCCAAAATGATCGTTCCCATTGGTTCGCGCAACAAAGGAATTATTCCAAAGATCTCCGAGAAGATCAAAAAATACGTACTTGCATTGAAAACTATGTACGAACACATATAAAGAGCTCCTCGAATTATGGAGGAATTGCACGTGTAGAGATTAGCAGAAAGATCGATTTGATTCAGGTCAAAATATATATAGGATTTCCCAACTTGTTGTTAATAGAAGGTAGGGGTTTTCAAGGAATTGAAAAATTAAAAAACGATGTACTAAATATGCTCGATTCTGTGGACCGAAAACTTCACATTGCTATAGAAAAAGTTGCGAAACCCTATAGAAAACCTAATATTCTTGCGGAGTATATTGCCCTACAACTAGAGAAGAGAGTTCCATTCAGAAAAACAATGAAGAAAGCTATTGAACTGGCTGAACGGGAAGAGGTAGAAGGTATTCAGATCCAAATTGCAGGACGTCTCGACGGAAAGGAAATTGCCCGGGTCGAATGGGACAGGGGAGGTAGGGTTCCCCTACAGACAATTCGGGCTAGGATTGATTATTGTTATTATCCGGTTCAAACCATCTATGGAGTTTTAGGGATCAAAATTTGGATCTTAGAAGAGTAGGAATAATGGGTCTTTTTCCTAATCTGCCCGATCATGGATCATCAATTCTATCAGATCGAATAGAAATTAGATTTACCATTTCGGAACCGTGCTATGCTTAGTGTGCGACTCGTTGGAATCGAGCTTTTCATTCTTTTCTGGAGTTATGGAGAATTCGAAATAAGAACGGATTGGTCTCTGGTATAAATAAACTAGAGACTAACTCATTGCTTCATATTGCCAAGATCCAATAACTATGGGTAGATACTATCACCTCGTAAATACTTTCTTCCACGAGAAAAAAAATGAGATTTTTATCTCTCGTGAAGCGAGAAAGGTGTTTGGTAATGCGGAAAAAGAAAAAAAAAAGAAGGAGAAATGAAATCTTCTACTAATATTGTATGGTTCATTAATTACCCTCCGAAAAGCAGTGTGATAAAGCATAAGAATCATCCTGATTCTTTCAAGCAAGATTGAAGGGATTCAGTTTATGAAGGAGAAAGAGCTTCGGGTCGATGGAAACTAAGGAAATTGATTCCGTAACAGATGAAAAGAAAGCTCCATTGCAGAGGGAAAACCTGGGCATTTAGAGAGAAGCTATGGAACGATGGAACCTATGACTGCATAAGATCATATAGGAATCTTAATCATTCATTGGATAGGATGGCGAAATAAACCGAAAACGAATTAATCTAATTGGAGTCTATAAGTAGGTCGACCCCATGGAGCAAATATCGGAAGAGTCAATATTCGCCTGTGAAATTATTTATTAAGAGTCTCATTGGATGGAAAGAGTTATTCGTCCTGTATATTATATTCTATATACAATATGCATAATGCGTAGATATAGACTCATTTATATATAACTAATAACTACACATTGATTGTCCAATTTGACATGGATTATTCACGAGGAGCCGGATGAGAAGAAACTTTCATGTCCGGTTCTGGATTAGAGATGGGATCAAAATACTATTAACCATCGACTATAACCCAAAAAGAACAAAATTTCGTAAACAACATAGGGGAAGAATGAAAGGAGTATCTTGTCGCGGCAATCGCATTTGTTTCGGTAGATTCGCTCTTCAAGCACTTGAACCTGCTTGGATCACATCTGGGCAGATAGAAGCCGGACGAAGAACGATTACTCGTTATGCCCGTCGTGGCGGAAAAATATGGGTACGTATATTTCCCGACAAACCTATTACAATGAGACCTGCAGAAACACGTATGGGTTCCGGGAAAGGATCTCCCGAATATTGGGTATCCGTCATCAGACCAGGTCGAATACTTTATGAAATGGGTGGAGTATCTGAAACCGTCGCTAGAGCAGCTGCTAGAATAGCTGCATACAAAATGCCTATACGTACTCAATTTGTTACTACTTAACCCATACAGAATCAAAGAGCTCTTTCTAGTGGAAGAAGATTACTAGTTGGTAAGAACTCTTCCTTTTCTTTTTTTTCATGTTATCTGCCGAAGTAACAAATCTTTTGGAGGAAAAATGATTCAGTCTCAAACTTATTTGAATATAGCGGATAACAGTGGAGCCCGAAAAATAATGTGTATTCGAGTTCTAGGAGCAAGTAATCGTAAATGTGCTCATATAGGTGATGTTATCATTGCTATAATTAAAGAAGCAGTACCTAACATGCCCCTGGAAAAATCGGAAGTGGTTAGAGCCGTAGTTATACGCACCTGTAAAGAATTTGAACGTGACAATGGAATGATGATACGATCTGATGACAATGCAGCAGTTGTCATTGATCAGGAAGGAAATCCAAAAGGAACTCGAGTTTTTGGTCCGGTTGCTCAGGAATTGAGACAATTGAATTTCACGAAAATAGTTTCATTGGCTCCCGAAGTATTATAAGTACTGATAGATCTTGTAGAAATCTTCTACTGATAGTTCATCAAATGATACATGGATCAATTCATTGCACCTCAGGCATATTCCTCAAAGAAGATCGAACATGCCTTTTATATCGAGACCAGGAATTCCTAAGAATTCGTTCGTCATGGGTAACGATACTATTGCAAATCTAATTACTTCTATAAGAAACGCTGACATGGTAGAAAAAAGAACGGTTCGAGTAACAGCTACTAATATTACCAAGAACATTGGAAGGATCCTTTTACGAGAAGGTTTTATAGAAGATGTTAGGGAACATCAGGAAGGCCAAAAATCTTTTTTTATCTCGACTTTAAAATATCGGAGAAGGAAGAAAAGGACATATATGACTACGTCAAAGCGTACCAGCAAATCTGGTTTGAGAATTTATTCCAATTATCGAGAAATTCCAAAGGTTCTAGGTGGAATGGGGATCGTAATTCTTTCTACTTCCCAAGGGATTTTGACGGATCGAGAGGCTCGACAGAAAAAAATTGGAGGAGAAATATTATGTTATGTATGGTAATTAATCCGAATTTTGTCCAAAAATATGGATTCTGTAAGATATCCCCTGAAAAGTTGGAGCAAGTTTGGTTCGAGACACCATTCATCTTCATCCAAGCACGTTAGTAAAGTTTTTTTATCAAAAGAGGAGGAGATTCGATGAACAAACAGAATCTGATCCATGCGGAAGGTTTGGTTACTGAATCACTCCCCAACGGTATGTTTCGAGTTCTGACAGATAATGGATGTCAGATTCTGACTCATATTTCAGGTAGGATTCGACGTAATTCCGTACGAATACTACCAGGAGATAGGGTCAAGGTCGAATTAAGTGCTTATGATTTAACCAAAGGACGTATAATATATAGACTTAGCAACAAATCTTCAAACAATTGAATCACTTTTTAAACATCTGATAGGGATCGAGAATCATAGATTCAATGGACTCTCTTTCTCAGCGAAAAAAATGTAATATGAGCAAATTGGAGGGTCACAAATATGAAAATTCGTGCTTCTATTCGTAGAATTTGTGGAAAATGTCGACCAATTCGTAGACGGAAACGAGTTATGATAATTTGTTCCAATCCGAGACATAAGCAAAAACAGGGGTAATCCTCTTCTATATCAATGAACGGATCTAGTGGTAAAATAGATTTCGATATGCATTTTTCAAACTGAACTCATAATGATTAATATGTCAAAAACTAAAAGAAGAATTGGTTCACGTAGGAATGAAAATCGAGTACTCAAAGGAGTTATTTATGTTCAAGCAAGTTTTAACAATACCATTGTTACTGTTACAGATGTACGGGGACAAGTTTTGTGTTGGTCTTCTGCCGGTGCCTGTGGATTCAAAGGTACAAGGAGAGGTACACCATTTGCTGCCCAGACTGCAGCAGAAAATGTTATTCGTACATTAATGGATCGGGGTATGGAACGAGTCGAAGTTATGATAAGTGGCCCTGGTCGGGGGAGAGATACAGCATTACGAACCATTCGTAGAAGTGGCATATTATTAAGTTTTGTACGTGACGTAACCCCTATGCCACATAATGGATGTAGACCTCCCAAAAAGAGACGTGTGTAAGAATTGAATGAATTTCAAGAGAAAGAAATGATTTTATGATCTGATCAAATAATCTTGGTATGATTCGAGATGAAATCTCAGTCTCTATTCAGACACTACGATGGAAGTGCATCGAATCCAGAGCATACAGTGAGCGTCTTCATTATGGCCGTTTTGCTCTATCCCCGCTCCGCAAAGGTCGAGCCGATACAATAGGCATCGCAATGCGAAGAGTTTTACTTGGAGAAGTAGAAGGAACATGTATCACACATGTTAAATTGGAGAACATAAAACATGAATATTCCGCGATAATAGGTATTGAAGAATCAGTACATGACATTTTGATGAATCTAAAAGAAATTGTACTTAGAAGTGATTCGTACGGAATCCGAGGAGCTTCTATCTGTATCGTTGGACCCAGAAATGTAACTGCTCAAGATATCATATTACCACCTTCTGTGAAAATAATTGATACTACACAACATATAGCTAGACTTACTAAATCAATTACTTCTGATATAAGATTACAAATTGAAAAAAATCGCGGATATATTATACATAGTCCAAATAATTATCAGGACGGAATTTTTCCTATAGATGCTGTTTTTATGCCTGTTCGCGATGCGAATTATAGTATTCATTCCTATGGGAGCGGAAATGAAATACGAGAAGTCCTTTTCCTGGAAATATGGACGAATGGGGGGTTAACTCCTAGGGAGGCACTTTCCGAAGCTTCTCGAATTTTGATCGAGTTATTTATTCCCTTCCTGCATGGAGAGGAACAAAACATCGATGGAATGAACAATAGAAAAGGATCTAATATGCCTCCCTTCCCCCTTTCGCACGTATTGACTGATACGGGGGAAACGAAAGAAAAAAAAATTGCATTTCAACATATTTTCATTGACCAATTAGAGTTACCCCCCAGAGTCTATAACTGCCTCAGAAGAGCCAATATACATACATTATCGGACCTCTTAAATTACAGTCGAGAAGATCTAATGAGAATTGAACGCTTCGGGAAGGAATCTGTCGAACAGGTATTTGAAATTTTACGAAAACGTTTTGCAATTGATCCACCCAGGAATTAGTTTCGGGTTCATTAAATGGTTGGTTTCATTTCATTGAATATTCCAAAGAAATCTCTGACAAGATGGGTATATCTAGGGAGATATAATTTGTCTTGAAGCAACTACTCCCTAGATATATGAATAAAAAATTGAAAGATTTTTATATTCGACAGTTGGATCAAATTGGAAAAGACCTAAAGTTAAAGATTCATCAATAGGTAACGCTGCCCCAATGCCTAACCAAAGGGCTACTGCAGTACCGATCAAGGATACTGTTGTAGCTACTGGACGACGAAATGGATTCTGAAATTGATTCACATTCTCTAGAAAAGGCACTGTCAATGATCCCGCGGGTACTGAGGCCATTAAAAGGACACCTAATAATTTGTTAGGTACTGTACGAAGTATTTGGAATACAGGGAAAAGATACCATTCGGGCAATATCTCCAAAGGAGTTGCAAATGGATTTGCTGGTTCACCAATCATTGATGGTTCTAGAACCGCTAAACCTACTGTACATGCAATAGTACCTAAAATTACTACTGGAAAAATATATGAAAGATCATTGGGCCAAGCGGGCTCTCCATAATAATTATGTCCCATACCTTTAGCTAATTTAGCCCTTAACACAGGATCATTCAGGTCAGGTTTCTTTGTTATTGGGATAAGTAGATCTCTATGGATCTATCCCCCGAAAGAACCGGACATGCCGATTTTGATCATCCGGCTCGAACAATAACTGGAGGGAGTATATATCACTTCTTTTTCCCGTGATGGAAGACGGATTGTAAGAATAGGAACTAATAATGTCTATGATCATCCATCATTGGTAAATTGATTATTCCAGTTAAATGCTCATTACCCAAGTAAGCTCACAAATTCGATCATGATCGATATGCCTTTTGGACCATCTTAGTCCTTGTAATTTGTGTTTATCATCACGAATAGACCTAAAAAGTTTTTTCGCATACAAGGTATTGACTTGTTATTGATCCGGCCTCTCTCCTTCCTTAGATCCCTTCTTTAACTCCGATAGTTTTCCCATCGAAATGGATGCAAGGGAAATGGATGCATTTTCACACTATGAAAAGGATAAGTAAAGTCATATGGTCCAATTATTAATTATATGAAAATAATACCCCATTGACCGGATCTTACGGAGCCCTTCCTGATCCGGATTCGATCATAGAAAGACTTCTCTTGGAACGGAACAAACTGACCGATGCCTTTCCACCCAGGTGTTAAACTTCCTATTTCTGATAAGGAAATTGGGACAGAGACACATTACATTTTATCAGAAATATTGATGTGGTAGATCGGAGAAAGTATCTGCATGGCCTAATCAATAGTTCAAGTCACACACTCCCATAATCCATCTTCTCCGTCTGAAAATCTACTCCAATTATTTGTTTGTATTGGATGAATAATACTCCAAAATCGAAAGGAGAAATCCGAGGACCATATTTTCTATTTTCTATGGATATTTATTTTATAATAAATATTCCTGGCGATGAGATATTACCGTCGTTACTCAGAACAATAAGTTATGAATAGTTATTTTCAATCTATCTTTGCTCTCTATAAAGGACCTGGAATACCCTGCTTACGGATCATTAGAAAGTGCATTGGCATAAATACAGCAGTAAGAAGGGGTAATATGAAAGTGTGTAAACTATAAAAACGGGTCAAGGTAGATTGACCCACGCTAACACTTCCGCGTAATAACTCTACCAAAGGAGATCCTATTACAGGAATAGCCTCAGGCACACCAGTCACAATTTTCACTGCCCAATAACCAATTTGATCCCAGGGCAAAGAATAACCAGTTACACCGAAAGATACGGTCAGCACACCCAAAATTACACCCGTGACCCAAGTTAATTCACGGGGTTTTTTGAATCCACCTGTGAGATAAACACGGAATACGTGCAGGATCATCATTAGAACCATCATACTTGCCGACCATCGATGGATGGATCGGATTAACCAACCAAAGTTCACTTCGGTCATTAGGTATTGAACAGAGGCAAAAGCTTCTGTAACGGTCGGACGATAGTAAAAAGTCATAGCAGAACCAGTAGCTACTTGTACTAAAAAAGAGGTAAGTGTGATCCCCCCTAGACAATAAAATATATTGACATGAGGAGGAACATATTTACTGGTTATATCATCCGCAATCGCCTGAATCTCGAGACGCTCTTCTAACCGATCGTATACTTTATTGAGATAGGTAAACTTCAATTCCCCCTCTGAAAACCGTACATGAGAATTTCCCTTCATACGGCTTGAACAAGAACACGCAAATGCTTTTGGACACGAATATATCAATTGGGAAAATATTGAGATACTTGATGGTTCGTTGCCTGACCGGCTGAGGAAATGAGGATTATTCGAAACAATCCAGCATTTCTATTGGAAGACTTCTATAGTGCCAAAATTTCAAATAGTGCCAAAATTTCAAGTCGGCTCATCCCTATGATAAATCACTATAGGCCCTTTGAACGATCTTTTACCCTATTCGTGTGATATAAGTTCCCTAGAAAAGAACTAATATAGACGATTGATAGGAATTATCTTGTCGAGATCTCAATAGATGAATCAATCCAAACCTAAGATTTCAATTATACCCCGATGATTTTATCAAATCCCCAAAAGGTTCTCTGGGTAATAACCTTTTCATTTTCGCTCATCCGACGAAATATGCTAACTAAGAGAAATCAGATACTATATCATTCTTTGGTCATAATCAGCATAATTATGAGAGGGGATAGATCCTTCGATTTTTTATAGGAAATACCTCTTTCAATTTATTTATTGGAAGCCTGGTTACGAGGAAATAATAGGTACAAACCATAGTTAAGATCTTCCCGGAACATATCGATGATAGACCTCGTGCTCTAGAGATTCAATATCCTATCAATTAAATATCCAACGAGGTAGGACCATCTTTATGAAGATAACAGATCGGTCTTCTGTACTATTAATATGGATCGATTTCAACAAGTCGCACACCCATATTCCAAAAATCCTTAAAGAAAAGTAATTACACGATCAAACTATTGGAACAAGATAAGCTAAAAACTAAAAGCCCCTATTTGGTCTGGGTTTGGATCCCTCAGTTCTTTTTTTTTGTTAAAGAGCTAAGCTCGCCGGACGGATTTTGGAGTTCCTCTAGCCCCAACTAACCGGGATCCCGTCCAATAAAACGGAAGAATTATAAATCTCCAAGATAATAGATAGGAATACTGCAAATAGAGCCATTGTAAAACCCATAAGAGGAGTAGTTCCCCATCCAGGAGCTACTTTACCATATTCCGAATTAAGCGGTTTTAAGGACCTTCCTACACCGGTTGATCTTGGCGTGGTTTTGGAAGTATCATCAATGGTCTGTGTAGCCATAGAAACTATTGTATTGGTTTAGATCTGTTAACTTTGTTATTATATGGTAAACATACCATGATATTGGGATCACCTAATAATGGAAACTGCAACCTTAGTCACCATCTCCATATCTTGTTTACTTGTGAGCTTTACTGGTTATGCCCTATACACCGCCTTTGGGCAACCCTCTGAACAACTTAGGGATCCTTTTGAGGATCACGAGGACTAAATGAAAGAATGACCTTCCCCTATAGGGAAGGTCATTCTTTCATTGATGGGAGAGAAAGAATGAAGATTTGGAGAAGCAAAATTATTTTCCCCCTTTATTCGGAATTTTGGGTGGTTCTCGGAAGAAAATAGCGAAAAAGATTATCCCTAGGGTCGATACCAACAGGAATGTATAAACCAATGCTTCCATAGATTCGATCGTAATTTACAATTATGGAGATAGCTTTCGTACTAATATTGATTAGAGAAGAGATAGGAGCAATATCATACCACTTGTCTCTTAGTAGTTGGATCTCCTAGTTTTTGGAATGCTCCAAATTCTATTCGAGCATCCAAATCCGGGTCGATACCAGCAAAAACATCTCTGAATAGGGTTCTAGCACCATGCCAAATGTGTCCAGAAAAGAAAAGGAGAGCAAATGTAGCATGTCCAAAAGTAAACCAACCCCTTGGACTACTACGAAAAACACCATCGGATTTTAGAGTAGCACGATCTAATTCAAAAATTTCACCTAATTGAGCACGTCTAGCATATTTTTTTACTATAGCAGGATCACCAAAACTGACCCTGTCAAGTCCACCACCATAGAACTCAACAGTTACACCTACTTGTTCAACACTATACTTTGATTCTGCCCTCCTAAAAGGAACATCGGCTTTCACAATTCCTTCTTTGTCTACCAGAACTACTGGAAATGTTTCGAAAAAGGTAGGCATACGACGTACAAAAAGCTCATTTCCCTCCTTATCTTTGAAGATAGGGTGTCCTAACCAACCAACAGCTATTCCATCTCCATTGTCCATCGCACCTGCTCTGAATAACCCCCCCTTAGCTGGATTATTACCAATGTAATCATAAAAAGCGAGTTTTTCGGGAATTTTTGACCAAGCTTCCGATAGGCTCAAATTTTCGGCCAGACCGGCACGAACCCGTCGATCTATTTCTTGTTGGAAGTATCCCTGATCCCACTGGTAACGAGTGGGACCAAATAATTCGACCGGAGTAGTTGCGGAGCCATACCACATGGTTCCGGCAACAACGAAAGCTGCAAAAAACACAGCAGCAATACTGCTGGATAGGACCGTTTCAATATTCCCCATGCGTAATCCTACGTATAAACGTTGGGGAGGACGAACACTGAGATGGAATAGACCTGCTAATATACCCAATATACCTGCTGCAATATGATGAGAAGCTATTCCTCCCGGAACAAAAGGATCAAAACCTTCAGCTCCCCATGCTGGATCCACTGGTTGTATTTTTCCAGTTAGTCCATAAGGATCAGACACCCATATCCCAGGACCATACAAACCCGTTACATGAAATGCTCCAAATCCGAAACAAGCTACTCCTGAGAGGAATAAATGAATTCCAAATACTTTTGGCAAATCTAAACAAAGTTTTCCTGTACGTTCATCACAGAATATTTCCAGATCCCAATATACCCAATGCCAAATAGCTGCCAAAAAGCACAGACCAGAAAACATTATATGTGCCCCAGCCACACCTTCATAACTCCAAATACCAGGATTAATTACGGTTTCTCCGGTGATGTTCCATCCAGTCCATGAATCCTTTATTCCCAAACGAGTCATAAAAGGTATAACAAACATACCTTGTCTCCACATTGGATCAAGAACAGGATCAGATGGATCAAAAACAGCTAATTCGTACAGAGTCATTGAACCGGCCCAACCAGCAACTAGAGCTGTATGCATTATATGTACAGAAATTAACCGGCCAGGATCATTCAATACGACGGTATGAACGCGATACCAAGGCAAACCCATGCAAACACCCCTTTTTTTTTTTTTTATCAGAAAAAGTAGACACTATGTAACTTTCTCACATTGGATTGGAAGAGATCATGCTATCGAGCTAGACCCGGATCATCTCGAAGGTGAACATCTATTCACTTGGACATTGCTAATGATGGAACAGGTTCGAAACAATTCTGTTCATACATAATAGCAGGGAGAGGCAAAGATATTTTATCGTTTGTATGTACCAATACACAATGTGGGGATTGGTCCCATTTTTACTTCATTTGAAGAATCGGCGAAAAAAAAAAGAGGAAACTTGCTATTTTTTCAATTTAAAGATAAGATGTGGTATACTTCAATTTTCTGTCGGACTTAGGATAAAAAAAGGAAAAAATGGAGTAAAATGATTACAAAGTTAAAAAATGAAATAAAGGAGTTAAAAAAAAATGCAAAATAAAATAATCCAAGCTTTTCAGTTTCTATTAGAAGTAATTGGTATAGTTCTATTAAACATGTTCATCTTTTTAGTTGTATTTTTCATTATCCTTTATATATTTAGGAATGATAAAAAAGATGAAAATGAAAATGATAAAAAAGATGAAAATAATAGCGAGAATTAAAGAAGAAAAATGGAGCGGCAAATGAAGAAGAGAAAATAGAAGAGAAGAAAAGTGATTGATCTCGACAACATTTTATTCATACATCCATCAAGTCGATGGGATCATAGAGGTGAAAGAAACCCAAATGAATCTAGAAGTTATTGCGCAGCTCACTGTTCTGACTCTGACGGTTGTATCGGGCCCATTAGTCATTGTTTTATTAGCAGTTCGCAAAGGTAATCTATAATTACAATGAGCCATCGCCGGGAATGAAATACTTTGGTAAATAGTATTTCATCCCCGGCGATGGAGATTCATGTAATAATGAAAACGAGGTAATGATTGATAGAAACTTTCAATAGAGGTTGATAACTCCTCATCTTCCTATCGGTTGGACAAAAGATCGATCCGTATGTTACAATCGGATCGTGGCGGGTATAGTTTAGTGGTAAAAGTGTGATTCGTTACATTATCAACTCAAATAGTTGAAGGATCTTTTACATGGATCTTTGATCCATCTAAAGCTCTATTTCCAAATAGGTGAAAAACCTCCCCTATGAATGCTATGGTTCAGGAATAGCATACCTTCTCGTAATCTGGGTCTGAAATGATGAAAGAGAAACACATTTTTGGTTCCGAGATAGCGACACAGAATATTTAAAAGGTTAGAGAAATAACATATCTATGGAGATCCAAAGATATTTTTTCATCGTGACTAAACCTTCAACTTATGGAAGGATCCAGTTGAAGCCGAATAGCTATAGAACGATGACTTTGGTTTACTTGGGTTATCAGCATTTCGTTCGAGCTCGGTGGAATTTGTTCTCCTGGGGATCGGAATCAGTAGAAATAGGGAACGAAGTAACTAGAAAGATTTGTGATTATTGAAAACTTTTCAAATTTATCTTTCTATAGGGATCATCTAGAAAGTGAGTAAGTATTCTACGATTCGGGCCCTTCTCTAAAAAAAAAGAGAGAAGAGAAGAAAAGAGAANNNNGCCGAATGACATGAAATTTTCATGTTCGGTTCTGAATTAGAGGCATTGAATAATCAATGTCGACTATAACCCCTAGCCTTCCAAGCTAACGATGCGGGTTCGATTCCCGCTACCCGCTAACAGATATCTACCTATTATCTATCTATATAGATAGAATAGGTAGATATCAAGTGATTATATAACATAATTTCACGATTCACTCGAAATCAAATTTCCATTTCAATTTGAAATAGATTCCATTCTTTTCCTATCCTAACTCATTGTGAATAAAAAGGGTAGATCGGGATAATGTATGCCAAAGAGAGTGAAAAGAAAAAAATGGAAGAGAGAGAGAAAGCGTCCATTGTCTAATGGATAGGACAGAGGTCTTCTAAACCTTTGGTATAGGTTCAAATCCTATTGGACGTAATACTCTTCAATTGTTCTAAATTGTTGTGCAATGTATTGGAACAAATTCTTCAGCTCTTTTTCCTGTTCCGAATGATCCCACCAAATGATCAAATATTCACTTTTGTTCTTGAAGTACAAAAAGTTCAGTATGTTCCTTAAGAGCCTCTTCCAGAAGGGCTTTCGCTTCTTCCGTAAATGTACTAGTAGAACGTATAATTTCTCCGAACTGAGGTTTATTCTTTATCAAATACTCGCGTAACCGAACGAGAAATTTTCTCACCTGTGCTATCTCTAATATATCCAGGTATCCATTCGTTCCGGTATAAATAGTAGCTATTTGTTCTTCTACTTTCAAAGGAGCCGCCTGAGATTGTTTGAGCAACTCACGTAATCGTTGACCCCTTGCCAACTGATCTTGAGTAGCTTTATCAAGATCGGAAGCAAATTGTGCAAAAGCTTCCAACTCTGCAAATTGAGCTAACTCTAATTTCAATTTTCCAGCTACCTTTTTCATAGCTTTTATCTGAGCCGCGGATCCTACTCTAGATACGGAAATACCCACATTAATAGCAGGTCGGATTCCGGCATTGAATAGATCGGCCGATGAAAATATTTGTCCATCGGTAATGGAAATTGCATTAGTGGGAATATAAGCTGAAACATCTCCAGCTTGAGTCTCAACTATTGGTAGAGCAGTAAGACTCCCCTCACCTAACTGGGAACTTAATTTAGCTGCTCTTTCCAAGAGACGGGAATGCAAATAGAAAACATCTCCCGGATAAGCTTCTCGACCAGGTGGTCTTCTTAATAGAAGAGACATTTGTCGATAAGCTTGTGCCTGTTTGGAGAGATCATCATAAATGATTGATGTATGTTGTTTCTTATACATGAAGTATTCAGCCAAAGCTGCCCCTGTATAAGGAGCGAGATATTGTAATGTAGCGGGAGAATCCGCAGTTTCCGCTACCACAATGGTATATTCCATTGCGCCACGTTCTCGGAATGTATTAACTACCTGAGCCACGGAAGAAGCTTTTTGACCAATTGCTACATAGACACAGATGACATTTTGACTCTTTTGATTAGGAATAGTATCTGTAGCTACTGCTGTCTTGCCGGTCTGTCTGTCCCCAATAATTAATTCTCGCTGACCACGTCCTATAGGAATCATAGAATCAATAGCAATAAGCCCCGTTTGAAGGGGTTCATATACGGAACGTCTTGATATAATACCTGGGGCGGGAGATTCAATCAGTCGAAATTCGGAAGCTGAAATTTGACCCTTGCCATCAATGGGTTGGGCTAGAGCATTTACAACACGACCCAAATACGCATCACTTACTGGTATCTGAGCAATTTTTCCCGTTGCTCTCACGGAACTGCCTTCTTGTATCATCAAGCCATCGCCCATTAATACAGCTCCAACATTATCCGATCCCAAATTTAGGGCAATGCCTATTGTACCATCTCCAAATTCAACTAATTCCCCTGCCATTACTTCATCAAGACCATGAATACGAGCAATGCCATCTCCTACTTGAAGTACGGTGCCAAGATTACCAACTCTTACTTCGTTGTTATATTGTTCGATCTGTTTCCGTATAATACTACTAATTTCGTCGAGTCGAATATTTCCCATTAGCACTTATTAATTCTCTGTTGAGAAATAGGACCTATAACAACTAATCACTTGTGTTCATCATGGTTCTAAGCAGGCCAATATTGTGATCGATCGTACGTAAATGTAACTCAGTATTCAAACGACTATTCAAAGTTCCTATAGCTCTTCGTAAAGCTTGGCGAGAAACTTGTTGTCGGATCTGGTCAATTGCTCTTTGCTGTTCGGAGTAAACCGTTTCATTCTTGGGATCCTCTAATTGTTCCAAATTCTCAGAAGCAGCATTGATGAGATCCTCTTTCTCTCGTTCTATTTGGGAGTCTCCATTTACCCGGATTTCGCCCGCTATCATTTCCACTTCCCTTAAGCGAGCCCGAGCTTTCTCGAGCTGATCGATAGCTCCTTTACATAGTTCTTCCGAATTCCGAATAGTATTCAATATTTTCTGTTTACGGTTATCTAATAGATTACTTAATGAAAGTAGATTATCTATTCAAAAAATGAACGAATTCATAATCTCTTCCCAAACCGAACACGAATCTTTCGATTCATTCGGCTCTCCTGCTCAGTTCTTTGTTTATTCCCCAGGAACATATGCGTTCCCTTCCTTCATCAACACCAAGCCTGCCCTTTCCGTTCCGTTTACGGAATATTAGAATCAATCTATAAAAGACCGATATCTCCGAAGGGCTCTTTAAGCAAAAGGGATTTGCAATTATTAATAAAGTTTTTGTTTTTGTTGTCGTTTCCCCTTTTCTCTCATCTTCTTCCCCCATGAAATTTGAATCAATACGTTCCGTTCAATCAATTAATTTGTGCCTCCTCCTTTTTGTTCTATCGAATAATTTCCTTCCCTTCTGTGTAGGTCGTCAGTTTAGCATTGGAACTAAAATTGGATGGGAGATTGGGACTATTTTGAAGTAAATAGATCAAATTATTCCATTGATATGAATGTTATATATCGGATCAATCTCCAACTATGCCTTTGAATCCATCTCATCTTGACACAGCGGTGGAAAGAGTACCCAATTAGTTGTGCTTAGACTTCAAACAGTTCAGCTTTAACCATTCTAATGGTCCTCCCTCATTGGTTGGTATAAACTAAGAGTTCATTTCCCAATCAATTACGAAATGCTATAGTTCTTCACTATTCCCCGTTCGGAAGTAATTCGTTGAGATCATGCACTTTTCTATCTCCAAAGTGCAGCTGGTTGGGCCCAGCCATATTATTCGAATATACAACTCGCACACACTCCCTTTCCAAAATAGATCAGTACACTAAGCACCAAACTTGGATTTATTATATTTGTTTCTAAAATATTGGTATTTGACCCGAAACCCCCAGCGGAAGGCCAATAACTAAAGGAAATGAAAGGATCAATTACATTTTTCATACGCTCTCCCCTCATAGATAAGGATATGTTCTACAGAATTTTGTTCTTTTCTTATTTGATCCTATCTAGTTCTGGATAAGAATATTTGGGATACTAAACTTAGTCCCAGGTCTTATATAAGGATAAAAAAAATTATTTGCCCCATCCACTCCCTTCTCTGCCGCACGCGTCATGAATCTTTCTGACCGAAGTATAGGTATAGGAAAAAAGACAATAATTCATTTGCTTATTATTCGGATCAGCCCCTCCCCTAAAAGAGCAGCTAAACAAGGGAATTCTTGGATAAATACTAATGGAATGACGAGGTGTAGGGATCTTTGTTTTTAGGATCAAACAAAGGGATTCGCAAATAGAAGTGCTAGGGCCACAACTAGTCCATAAATAGTTAAAGCTTCCATAAAAGCTAAACTTAGCAGTAAGGTACCTCGTATTTTACCTTCCGCTTCTGGTTGTCTTGCAATACCTTCTACAGCTTGGCCCGCAGCAGTGCCCTGACCAACGCCGGGTCCAATGGAAGCAAGCCCTACAGATAATCCAGCAGCAATAACGGAAGCAGCAGAAATTAAGGGATCCATGGTAATCTCCTCTTACTAAGGTTGGGAAATAGTTGATAATACGACAGTTTCATCTATTTAGTGTTCACCGATTGTTCAATTATGGAACGATTTCTTCCGAACAACTAAGAAACCAAAATATTTCGGTATCAAAGTGATAATATAAACGAATAGGGAAACCTATTATTCCCTATGAAAATATTTATTCTTCATCATATTCGAAATACAGATTCCAATTTATTGGACATATGAATTATTATAACGGAGAGAGAATAGACTGCGTAAGAGCCTATAAGTAATAATATATCACATCTATAGATGATATATTAATCCATAAAATCTATAAGGCTTATAATCAATATAAATGGATTAATATATTAAACGAACTATATACAAAGTAAACATGTTAAAAAATCCTCCCTTACTGAGAACAAAAATTTCATCGTTCTACGCCGGGATACATTCTTTACTCAACCAACTCCGATTAGTGAACCTGTTTGATCCTTCCTATTTTCTCTCATATCTCTATACAAATGGACCAATCTGATCCACTCTCTCTGGAGATCTAATGGACATAATTAGTAGTTAACTGATCTTCAATCTTTTTACCAAGCTCTTGTTACTAAGAATTCCGATTTGCTTCTACCATGCATATCAAGTCATGAGTTTGGACGATACTTAGAAAATCTTCTGTCTGATTGGACAGTGATTTAATGATGACCCTCCATGGATTCGCCTATATAAGCTGCAGCTAGAGTTGCAAAGATTAGAGCTTGAATACCGCTCGTAAATAATCCCAGGAACATTACAGGTATAGGAACTACTGAAGGTACCGGAGAAACAGGAACGGCAACTACCAATTCGTCAGCTAATATATTTCCAGAAAGTCGAAAACTAAGTGATAAAGGTTTTGTAAAATCCTCTAAGATGTTAATTGGTAAAAGTATTGGGGTTGGTTTAATATATTTACCAAAATAACCTAACCCCTTCTTTGCAAGACCTGCATAGAAATATGCTACTGACGTAAGCAAAGCTAGAGCAACTGTAGTATTAATATCATTTGTAGGTGCAGCTAACTCCCCATGAGGTAATTTTATAATTCCCCAAGGAAGAAGAGCACCTGACCAGTTAGAAACAAAGATAAATAGAAACAGAGTTCCAATAAAGGGAACCCAGGGACCATATTCTTCCTCCCCAATCTGAGTTCTGGTCAAGTCCCGAAAAAATTCGAGAATATATTCGACAAAATTTTGACCACCGGTAGGAATGGTTTGTGGATCTCGAACAGCTATGGTAGCTGAACCTAATAAGACAGCAATTACAACCCAAGAAGTTATAAGTACCTGTGCATGAACTTGAAACCCCCCGATTTGCCAATAAAAATGTTGACCCACCTCCACACCGGATATCTCGTAGATATGATTCAGTGTGCTAATAGGAGATCGTACGATATCCATATCCATATTACCTCCTTGTAAAAATTCACTTAAAGAAGAAAAGAAATGATTTTTGTCGAATGAGGGCTTCCTCAATTATTTCGCTCTCATCAGAATGTTTTATGTCACGAGATAATAAAATGGTTATTCCATTAAGAATATTTCAAATTTTGGAGCAGCCAACCGAACCAATAAATGAAATTCGCTCTTACGAGATCTTGGATGGAATAGCAGCCAACTCAGTAAATCTTGAGGTCCCTTTTTTCTATTTTCTTATTATTACTAATTTACTATCTATTAGCCCTTCATATAGCTATAATGACCTTAATGACCTTCCTTCGCAAATTGCTGACGTTGATCTGTTCAGGATCAATTGGATTGAAGCTATACCATCATCATTGGCTGGAATTGGGATATCCACGAGATCTGGATCACAGTCTGTATCAACTAAGCAAATTGTCGGAATACCCAAAATTCTACATTCCCCGAGAGCAATGGATTCTTCTTGTTGATTGGTAATTATCGCAATATCGGGTAAGCTCGTCATGTATCTAATCCCACCTAGATATTTCTGCAATTGGTCCAATTGTCTCTTGAGCATTGCTGCTTCTTTCTTTGGAGGTCGATTGAATCGTCCCGTATCTTGTTCTTTTTTTAAATCCTTGAACTTCTGAGGTCTCGTCTCTGTAGTAGACCAATTAGTTAACATACCACCAAGCCATTTTCTATTTACATAATGACATCGAGCTTCTGTAGCAGCTGATGCTACTAAATCAGCTGCTTGATATTTCGTACCAACTATCAGGAATTGTTTTCCCCTACCTGCTATATCAAACGCCAAATCACAAGCTTCTGATAAAGAACGAGCAGTTTTAGCGAGATTTATAATATGAGTATCTTTACGCTCTGTAAAAATGTAAGGTGCCATCTTAGGATTCCATTTCCTAGTTTTATGTCCTAAATGAACTCTTGCTTCCATCATCTCTTCCAAATCCATGTTCCAATATCTTTTGCTCATTCTCGTTCGCTTTCCTCCCCAAAATAATGAAATAACATGTAGCATAATATCTAATTATTCCAACGGAATCGATTACATCTCAAAGATTGCCTGTCTGTCTAGTACGTGGTATAAACGTTCTCACTCATAGAATATTTGATATTCATCCTATTATAGAATGAATAATCATGAACATAACAAGAAATCTCTTTATTAATCAAGACTATTTGAATGGCTGCTTCAAAATATTGTGAGAATTTTCTTGAATGGAAAAAAAAGAGACTTTGTGATAATGAAAGAAAATATCTTTCACTTTTTTGCTAAATAGATTCCTATTCCCCATTCTTGGATCCATTCCGTTCCGTTTCCCTGAACGGTGAATATGCTGTCCAGTACCGGCAGGTATAATCCCCCCGAGAATAACATTTTCCTTCAAGCCTTTCAACCAATCGATACGACCTTGTAGAGCAGCTTTAGCTAAGACCCGAGCAGTTTCCTGGAAACTTGCTTCGGATATAAAACTTTGAGTATTAAGAGATGCCCTTGTTATTCCTAATAACATGGTTTGATAGTAGATTGCCTCTTCCAGAGCACGATCCATTCTCTGTGCTCGTGATAATCCAATGAGTTCCCCCGGTGAAAAAACATTAGCCATTCCATCTTCTGAAATTAAGACTTTCGATGTCATTTGGCGTACAATAATCTCTATATGCTTATCACAAATTCGTACCCCTTGGGATCGGTAAACTTTTTGAATCTGATTGACCAAATGAATCTGACTTTGTTCCATAGTTATCCTAGCACTGATGAATAACCCCCAAAGACTTCCAAGAAATCTTGTCATATCTCCGGTCCAATTTTCAAAACTTTCTTTCAGATTCATCGATATTGAATTATTCAAACGGGCTTCTGACAATTGTTCAACTTTAGGAAGACCTTGAATTATATCACTGGATTTGAACCTTTCATATATCAATGTTATCAATGTATCTCCTTTGTCAATAATTTCTCCATAATGACCATGAACAGTCGCTTTTCGAGTAGCCAAATAGGGTTTAGCTGATCTAATGACTAAAGATTCCTCATCAACTGCTATAATTTGACCAGATTCGGGGAGTGGTTCATCCTCGGATATACATACACTTTCAGGAATTAATTGTCCAGGACTAACTACTGGAAATATTTTTTTGCAGAATTCGGATGAGGAAGAGCACCAATTTGGACCCAAGAGATTGGAAATGATGTTCCTGCACGGATCGAAATGAGAAATTCTCGTATTTTCGTCCATGAAATAGTATTTAGGTACTTGGAAAGTATTGAAAGAATTGTGGAAAATGGAATGTTTCTTCGACAATACTTTTTTATAAGTTAGAAAATGGGAGGATGGGAAGCGGTTGGTGATACTATGTAAATGACCCAAGAGACCCGAAAATTCAATGATTTTCCTCATAGGATCCTCTCTATTTGATTTATTTACCGTATCATAACATTTTGAATCATTGAATAGAACGATTCGAAAACAGTCAGATGGTGACAAAATCATAAAAGATCCACTGTCTTCTTCCCCATTATATAATGAACAAATAGTTCCTTGATGCTTACTAATTAATTGCCTCTCCCCATTGGAATAGAAAAGATTAGTGTGGTCCAATTTGTTATGGAACATCAAATTTGAACTTGCTTTATTGTCCCTTCTCCCCATGAAAAAAAGGGGGTATTTAATCAAGCTAATTTGAATCATATTGCTAACGATCTTATTTGTTCTTACTGAAGTAAGAGAAGCATAAGCCTCAGATTCTATAGAATCTATTTGTTCCCAATCAAATCCTAGACAAGTTTGAACCAATGGAATACTTGTGTCACTCATTACTTGGATTCGTTCACCATCTTCGTACGAACTAGAATTGCTAACTTGAATCTGCAAGTTGTCCCCTTCCCTCGATAAATCTAGGGAAAAGGATGTTGCCATAATGGGCCCATCAGGTATTCCATATTCAACGTTAGAATATCCAAAAATGGAATTTCTCTGTAGAACACCACTTTTGGGTATTCTAAGAATCGTATCAGGAAAAGATATTATTCTTTTTCCCCATTCTTTATCACACTGCAACGGGACGATGAATCGATTCATTTGCCTTTTCCCCTTCATATTGTAATTCTTAGGGGAAAGGGTGACATAAATAGAGTCTCGATGCTCGTTGGATATGGTCCGATCAGTTTCTGAATAACTGAAGATTTGTTCTTCCTTCCCATAGCAGTTTGAGTCACCTGATCTATGTTCCACTTGATCCACGTAAGAATCGGAAAGTGATTGATGTTTGGCAACAAAAGGTTGAACATCTACTTGATCCTGATGTTTATGAAATGGAAAGGGTACTACACCGGATCCGTATATACCTCCCGATAATATCCATAGATAACCCGTCCTGAGTATAGGATGAACATTACCGTGTACATATTCAGGTGCATGACACACATTGGTACTCCAGTGCATTTCTCCTTCTAGGTCAGAATATATATTTTTGCGAACTTTTTCCTTGAAGGAAGATGTTCTAGCACGAACCTCGGCAATAATTTGTTCCGATTCCACATATTGATCATTCTGAACCAAAAGTAAACTTTGTGGTGGAATAGTTAAGTTTTTTACTTGATCCTGACCATCAATAGTGATGGATAAGTTATTATGACATAGATAAGCAGGATGTCCATTACATGTACGTGTAGGATAAACCAAATTATCATTGAATTCAATCTTTCCATTGAAAGGGGCTCGTACATGTTCTGCAATATCACCAGTAAATACCCCCCCGGTATGAAAAGTCCTTAGTGTTAGTTGAGTTCCTGGTTCCCCAATGGATTGGCCTGCAATAATACCTACTGCTTCTCCTAATTCGATCAAGTGATTGTGAGTAGTACTCCGACCATAACATAATTGACAAATCCGAGATATACTCTTGCAAGTAAAGGGGGTTCGTATATATATTGGTTGTGTTCGAAGGTTTATTAATTGATTGGCAAGTCCAACCCCAATATCCTGATTGCGCGTGGCAATGCATCTCCTATTTATATATACATCGTCTGCTAGCACACGGCCAATCAGTATTTGTGTTCGTACAACAATTTCATTTCTGTCCCTCTCTCGACCTCGAATGGGACTTACGAAAATACCTTGGATAGTGCCACAATCTTTTCTACGTACTACGATGTGTTGAACCACTTCAACGAGTCTACGTGTGAGGTATCCAGCATCTGCTGTTCGTACAGCAGTATCCACAACTCCTTTACGAGCCCCATAACAGGAAATAATATATTCCGTTAAAGAGAGCCCTTCGCGTAAATTCCTTCGAATGGGTAGATCAATGATTTGTCCTTGAGGATCTGACATTAATCCTCTCATACCTACTAATTGGTGAACCTGAGATGTACTTCCCCTAGCTCCTGAGAAGGACATCACATGTACTGGATTTAAGGGATCAGTCATGCTAAAATTCGGATTCATTTCTTTTCTCAAATATTCACTTGTAGCATACCATATCTCAATCGATTGACGTAATTTTTCCACTGCATGTACATTCCCATAATGATTCTGTTTCTCTGAAACAGAACCTTGTTGCTCCGCATCTTGGACGAGCCATGCTTTGGAAGGTGCTGTTAAAAGATCATCAATTCCTAATGAAATAGCTGTATCAGTAGCTTGTTGAAAACCTGAAGTCTTTAGTTGATCCAAGATATGTGATGTATATGTCATTCCGAAGTGATCTATTAATCTGCTAATAAGCTTTTTAATGGCAGTTTTATCCATCACTTTATTATAAAAGGGCAAATTATCAAAGGGCAATCTAGTTCGTTCCTTCATAAGGAAAAATCTCCATATTTTCATGAGCAGGATTAAGCAATGGGTTTAAGCCGGTTATTCAAAGGCTTCCTCGATCTCTATATCTGCACTAATGAAAAGATCATAAGATCAATAACATTAGATCCTGAGAGCTGGTAGTGATTTCTTTGGGTGTTCAGAACGGGCAAAACCTTGTATGGCTTCTTCCATTTCTCGATTGAAACGAGTACGACCAACAGTTGTTCGAATATATATATTAAGGATTTCCCCCATTCTACCTTTTCTTATTCGATAATGTTCATGGATTTCGTGGAAGGTACCCAAAGATTCGTACTGAACCTCGATAGGGGCTTCTTGGTTTACTGAGGTAATGATACGTAAATCCACTTCCCCCCACCGGAGCCATAAGGGGCTGTATAAGTCAATTCGTTTCTGTCGATAAGCTCTGAGCACATCATCATAACTATAAAAAGAAGGTTTCTTACAGGAAAAGCTTTTCTTTTCCGAGTGATATGGATGGTACCTATTCCCATAAATACCTTGACTATTTCCGACCGTTGATATATAAAGTCCAAGAAGCATATCCTGAGTCGGTATAGAAATAGGATCTCCGATAGCTGGAGACAAAAGATTTGTCTCAGAAAACATTAGTAAACGAGCTTCTGCTCTAGCTTCCAGAGATAAAGGTACATGGACAGCCATCTGATCTCCGTCGAAGTCCGCATTAAATCCTCCACAAACCGATGGATGTGAACGAATGGCACGTCCTTCTACTAAAATAGGTTGAAACGCTTGTATTCCTAATCTGTGCAAGGTAGGTGCTCGATTCAACAATACGGGATGTCCTTGCATAACCTCTTGAAGTACTTCCCATACAATGGGTCCCTTATCTCGAATCATACTTTTAGCAGCTCTTAGGTTGGGAGCAATATGTCGTCCAATGAGACTACGAATTACAAATGCTTGAAAAAGCTCTATTGCTATTTCTGAGGGTAATCCACATTGATACAATGATAGAAAGGGACCCACCACAATAACGGAACGACCTGAATAATCAACTCGTTTCCCTAGTAAATTTTCACGAGATCTTCCCTCTTTACCTTCGATCACATCTGAGAACGATTTATAAGGCCTATCATGACTGTCTCTCATTGGTTGTCCACAGATGCCATTATCGAGAAGTGCATCTACGGCTTCCTGGATCAATTTTTTTTGACAAATAACAAATGACTCAGATCCACTTCTTGCTAATAAATTGGTAAGAGTATTATTCCGATTGATCACTCTTCGATAAAGTTCATTTAGATCTGACGAGGTAATAAGTCCACCTTCACCTAATTGAACGATTGGCCTCGGTTCGGGAGGAAGAACTGGTAATAGGCATAAGACCATCCATTTTGGTTCTATATTTGTTCGGAGAAAATGTTTAGCCAATTTCATACGTCCAACCAGAAAATCCTTTCTTCTTCGAATTGTTTCATCCTCCCATCCATCCACAGTAGATTCTTGATCCTCCTCCAATCTATTCCATTTCAATTCCACCAAGTTCTTCCATTCCATATGTGAACGATCTATAATAATTTGAAGATCCAGACCAGTGNNNNCTCGTTCCATTTGATCCTTTAGGTTCCTGCTTGCTTTACTTCGATGGTTACAATACTATTGATCGAAGCATATGTGCGATGAATAGACTCCTATAGCCATATCTTTGGTCCGAAATACCTCTGGGATAACCCAAATGAAAGAGAATTACTTTCGAATTCCATTATATGAAAGAAGTGTTTTCACGAAGTTCAATTAGCAAATTGATACAGAATATCTAAACCCTGGACTAATTCCTCTTTCTCAACATCTCTTCAAGATGCTTATAATTCTGAGCTTCATGCTACTCCTCTGGAGGGACATGTCAGAGCTAAAGGCATCCCAATGAGATTGAATAGGATGACAGTTCCTTATTACGGATCTGTATGATCGGAACTTGTGATCAAGTCACACATCGCAGTATACTGGGCCTTCTAATTCTTTCCGAGTTTTAGCTAATAGATTCGCAATATAACTAGGAAGACGTTTCAAATACCATATGTGAGCCACCGGACATGCCAGTTTAATGTATCCCATTCGATATCTTCGAATTCGAGAATCAACGAATTCAACTCCACATTGTGTGCAAAATTTAGAGTCTATCTTCTCATTTCCGATCCCTGGAGAATTTCCACAAGAACAAACCCTACTTTTGATAGGTCCAAAGATTCTTTCACAAAACGATCCATCTCTTTCTGGTTTATTAGTTTCATAATGTAGAGTATAGGGTTTAGTCACCTGTCCAACTATCTCGCCATTAGGTAAAATTTTTTCGGACCAAGCACAAATCTGTTCGGGAGAAGCTAATCCAATTCGAAGTTGTTGATGTTTATTCTGGTCAATCATAAAAGATCTCGATTCATTCTGATCAAACTTCCTCTCTATCTATCTGAAAGTCTTTCTCAGATATAATAGCATGATTCAATTCTAGAGCTAAAGATCGTAATTCTCGAATGAGCAATCGGAAAGATTCTGGAGCAGTGTCAGGTTTAGGTATTGGCCCTCCAGTGATAATGGCACCAAGTACTTCATTACGAGTTCTAATATGGTCAGATTTGAGAGTAAGCATCTCTTGTAAAATATAAGCAACACCAAAACCTTCTAGAGCCCAAACTTCCATTTCTCCTATTCGTTGCCCCCCTCGTTTGGATTTTCCTCTAAGAGGTTGTTGTGTAACCCGTGCATAAGGTCCACTCGAACGTGCATGTATTTTATCATCAACTTGATGACTCAATTTCGACATATAAGCTTTTCCTATTGTAACAGGTTGTTCAAAAACATCTCCTGTTCTTCCATCGATTAATCTATGTTTTCCAGGATGATCCGGTTCGAATACCCATGGATTAGCTGTTTGCTCACTAGCTTTATAAAGCTCAGGAAACACTAGTTTTCTCGAAGCTTCTCGCTCGTATCTTTCGTCAAAAGGTGTTATTCTATAATGTTTGTTCATCAGGTTTCCTGCTAAACCGGGCAAACATTCAAAGATCTGTCCTACATTCATTCGTGAAGGTACCCCTAATGGATTCAATACCATATCAACTGGTATTCCATTTTGCAAATAGGGCATATCTTGTCTGGGCAAAACTATTGAAATAATACCTTTATTACCATGCCTTCCAGCTACTTTATCACCCACTTGTATCTTACGTTTTTGTGATATATATACGTGGACTGTTTCCGCATTATCACCGGAATCATCTACTCTATTGATCCATCTCACATCAATAACTCGACCTCTTCCACCTATAGGTGTTCTGAGACAATTTTCTCTCGCAGTGGATACCTCAATACCAAATATGGTTTGTAATAATCTTCCTTCCGGGGCACATAATGATTCTTCTGTTGTTTGAGGCGTTAATTTACCTACCAAAACATCACCTGTTTCTATCCAAGATCCTAGCATTACAAGACCATTTTCGTCCAAATGACGAAGTGAATGAGCATCTAAATGAGGTATTTCTCTAGTGATTCTTTCAGGACCCTGGCTCGTCATACAGATTTCAATCCTGTACCTTACGATATGGAAAGAGGTATAAATATCTTCATATACCAGACGTTCACTAATGAGTATTGCGTCTTCGAAATTGTATCCTTCCCATGGCATATAAGCTACTAAAACGTTTTTTCCCAAAGAGAGTTCTCCCCCTACCGTAGCCGCACCGTCCGCCAGAATTTGTCCCTTCTTTACACATTCCCCTTGACGAACTTGAGGTTTTTGATGCGTACAAGTATTGGTATTAGAACGTTGATATATAACCAATTCTGTTCGTACAGTGTCTCCATTAACCGATGAAGTGATATTTACAGCATCGATATACTCGATCCTTCCCTCTTGTGTAGCTATAGCTACACTTCCTGAATCTAGAGCTGCTTGACCTTCCAACCCAGTTCCGGCAATGCACTTCTCGGGTTGAAAAAGTGGAACTGCTTGACGCTGCATATTAGAACCCATTAGAGCGCGATTCGCATCATTATGTTCGAGAAAAGGAATAAGGGAAACTCCAACAGAAAAATATTGGAAAGGAAAAATACTTCTGAAATGGATTTGTTCCCATGCAATAACTATAAATTCTTGTCGGTATCGAGCTGGAGTAATTTGTTCCTCTTGAATCCCTTGATTTAACGCCAAAGAATTTCCCGTAGCTATCCGATAGTATTCATCCTCATCTTCTCCCGGTAATAGATAAACCATATGTTCTTCTCTCGATCTCTCAGAGATCTTATAGAATGGACTTTGTAAAGAACCACACTGACCAATCTTTGCATGAATAGATAATGATGCAACAAGTCCAGCATTCATTCCTTCGGACGTATCGATTGGACAAATACGCCCATAATAACTGGGATGAATATCCCGTGTCCGAAAACTAGCAGTTCGCCCTGTTAAGCCCCCAGGGCCTAAATGGCTCAATTTTCGCCCATGAGCTATTTCCGTCAATGGATTAGTTTGATCTAAAAATTGGGATAAGGGGTGTGAACCAAAAAAATCTTGAAAAGTGTTTTTTAATAGAGTTGAAGTTACCAAGTTCTGAGGAGTTGATCTACGCTTGGTTGCTCTGTGTATAGTTCTTCGAACTGCATCTTCCAAACGACCTAGAGCTAATCTGAATTGATTCTGTAATAAATCTGCTACAGAACGAATACGTCGATTTCTAAGGTGATCTATATCATCGAGTGTACCCATTCCAAATTTCACTCCGATAAGGTAATCCACAGCAGCCAATACATCTTGTGGCAATGAAAAAATCTCGTTCTCGGGTATATCAAGATTCAGTTTTTGGTTCGGATTTCGTCGACCAATCTTTCCCAATTCACATCTTTGTCGGAAAAATTTTTCCTGCAATTCTTTACATAGAGACTCGGAAAATACCAAATCGCCACTTACACAGTAGAGTTTTTTATAAAACTCCAGAATGGCTTTTTCCTTCGACCAGATATATTCCTCCCGCTCCCACCTCCCCTTCTTCTTTTTCAGTAAAAAGAAAAATTTTTCGGGATAGCGAGTATTGTCCAGAATCTCTTCGAGATTTAAACCCATAGCTGATAATAGAACTGGAATAGATATTTTTCGTTTTCTGCTTACACGAGCCCATATCCTTTCTCCCACATCGATCTCTAATTTCGATCTTCTTCCCCAATCTGAAATCAGAGTGCCAGTATATATATAGTTTATTCTATTATGGTCTAATTCTGAACGGTAATAAATACCGGGACTTATTAATATCTGATTCACTACGATTCTGTAAATTCCATTTACTACAAACGTTCCATGGGAATTCATTAAAGGAATATTTCCGAGAAATACAGTTTGTTTCTGTATCTTACTACTATTCCTCCGAATCGATCTTGCTGGTACATATAATTCAGAGTAATATGTAAGGGACTGATATACAGCATCTCTCTCTTTTATAAAAGGTTCTGCTAATTCATATTCATTACCAAAAAGCCTGGATTCAATTTCTTTATCTGTATCCTCAATTTTCGGAAAATTATGGAGTTCTTCCATCAAGCCCTGATCGATGAAACGACAAAATCCTTCAAATTGTATCTTACCAAATTCGGGGATTGTAAACGCTCCCTCATTTTCATCTAATCGCATTGGAAGTTTCCCATCTGTCAAAAAGTCTATTAAATTATTCCCGATTGATCTATATGGATCAATCCGACAAAAAAGATTCGGATTTATATTCAGTTTTCACTATATCCCATTAAATTCTACCCGTATCCAGATATACTTCCAATTAGAAAAAAAAAAAAAAAAAAATAAGGAAGAGGAGAGGTACTTTGATACTTTCATCCAACCACGTGAAATGGAGCTATGAACGAATGAATCAAACCATTCTTAAATGTGAATCTCACTTAGAAATTTTCCTAATGAAAATAGTAAGATTGAAAGATGGAGAACAAATTAGATCCATTTCCTTTCTAGTTGACTTTAGCATACATCTCATACTATACTTAAAGGACGGACGAATGATTTTAAAGGACGACAGATTCGATCTGTCCATGGCATTCCCATATCTCGGCGACATAGCCAAGCGGTAAGGCAGAGGACTGCAAATCCTCCATCCCCAGTTCGAATCCGGGTGTCGCCTTGTTGAGGTAAGTAAATGGAAGGAAAAGTCTTGATTTCCATTACAGAACCTCTGGAGACATATTGGTACATATTACCAATATAGATAGTGAGTTACGTACATTTGATCCCGATTCCGTCGTGAATGTACGACCCTCGAGTTAGTTATAGTAACTCGTTGGTCAATGATCAAATGGATTTATTTATCTCTCATATGAGCTCGAACGTCAGTAACGTTCAGAATGGAAAGGTGGTCCATTTCAACTTAAACTTTGCACTATCATTAATAGTTCCATTATCATCTCGATAATGAAATCATTTTTTTTTAGAGAACATGATCCGTATGGATATAGTCGGTATAACTTGGGCTGCTTTAATGGTAGTTTTTACATTTTCCCTTTCACTCGTAGTATGGGGGAGAAGTGGATTATAATAGTAATGCTTAAGAATCAATTATTGTGTTCCTTCCAGATCATGCATGAGAATATCTCATGTTCCATAAGGATCCAGTAATTTTGAATCTTCGTTCCAAATTGAAAGACTCTTTCCATGGAATTATTTCCTCTTTATCCCCGCAAGGGCTGTGCATAATCCCTTATCATTATCATTGTCCTATGATATTTTCATAGGACAAATATGATTATTTCTAACAGGTTTTAATGAATTAGTTCTTTTCTAGAACTAGTCGATAATCTCGTTTCTTCCACTGAAGAACGATCTCTCTTCTATTTCTTAGTAGGAATAGAAAGAAATAGTCCCTGTTTTACCGGATGGTTCCAAATTGATCGGATCTTATATGAATTCCGTTCTCGCGGAAAAATATGGGACATAAGTCATAGATTCCTTTGCTTTTTCTTATACAATTTCAAGTTCCATATCTAATATGGACTAGATAACAATGTTCGTACCGGAAAAAGATGTTCAACTTTGCAATCCACAAGTACGTTCAGAATAACATCTGTCTACATTGGGTCTATTTTTTCCAGGGGCATGAAGAAGGTGATCAGCTCCGCTCTTTTATGGTACTAGGCCCTTCATCCTACATTTACCATATATGGACAAGTACTATTAAGATATATTTATCCATATATGGGTGTAGAAGAAGTAGTAAAAAGAAAAGATTAGATAGTCTTTTCCTTCGGACTACTTCTTTTCAAAAGAAATGAAAAAGCAATCCCTACCCTGTATTGTTGTAAGATACAAAATCCCACCTTACCCTGTATTGGTGTAATACAATAGATCCCATAACCTATTTTAAACTTATGATCTAGATCATTTGGATCTATCCAGTGATCAGTAATCACTCGATTTTCATAAAAATCAATTGTTTCCACTACTTGCACTGGCCGTTTTTACGTAAGGGATAAATAGAAAAGCAGTAGAAATTGCAAGGAACAGTAGAACAGCAATAAATGCAAGGGTATTTACTTCCATGATCTCCTGATCTTTACTTCGTTCAAAAATAGCTCGAGATTTAATTTCATAGAGATGAATGAATCTTTCAAGATCCATGAAATAGATGTAATTGATAGAATCGGTTCGAGTAACGGAATCTAACTAACGGATTGAATGAATTCTTCGATGAAAATAGTATAACATAATATGATCACTTTTGATAATACTAGTAAGAAAAACTTACGTGCATCAGAAAACGTTCCGATCAACACATGTCTGTATCATTTCGAAAGAATAGGATTCGTACGAATAATAACCTTCTGCTACTCCAGAAGACGTTCGTCAGACATGAGAGGTATTTCGCTTGGATCTCCACGAGTTAGATGGAATCTTGAACCTATCCCGGTCCGGTGATGATATAGAAGTCTCCCATATTGAATTTATCCAGAGGCCCACCCATGACCCTGGAATGAGAAGGACTAGTCCATCCAGATCCTGACATGATCATTATTAGAAAGACAATAGAGTGTCTAGAAATCCACTGGTTATCGATCATGAAAAAGAAGTATTAGCATGAAATACTCACAATATTCCTAGGGAGCAACAGAAGGGAGATCTACTGTAAATTATTGGGAATTCTCTATAGGGATCTCTGTGGGATTTTGACCTAGGAGGACTACCTCTGTGTCATCCTAAAATCTATTGATCTTCCTATGTTTTTGATAAGAGAATTTGATTCTTCGGGGAGGGAAGAATATTTCTTGCAGATTCAATCTGATGATTAGATTTTCTCCCCGAAAGAAGGGTCTTTTTCCAAACTGAATTATTGATCTGGTTAATGTATCTAATGGATAGATATACTAAATATCTAGTATATCTATTCAACCCTATTATTTTTTTTTTTCACTCTTCTACGGGTATTAAGAGCTTAATTGATTAACTTATTGGATCGGGACTGACGGGGCTCGAACCCGCAACTTCCGTCTTGACAGGGCGGTACTCTAACCAATTGAACTACAATCCCAATAAAGTACAGTTCACCTACTATTCATATTTATTCTATGGTAGATGCTAGATAGATCGTATAGATTACGTGAGTGCTAGGTCGATGAAATATCTTATCCTTCTCTTTCATCTTTAAAAGTATCAATTCATATGGAATTGGACACATATCCATATGATATGAATATATATAGATATCGGGGTTCAATAACCCACTTTTCATCCATGATTGGCATGAATATAATCATACCGATAGATTGATATTGATGATATCGGTTGGGTCGAGCTGGATTTGAACCAGCGTAGGCATATTGCCAACGGATTTACAGTCCGTCCTCATTAACCACTCGGGCATCGACCCAGGAACAAGAAAGTAATTCAAAGTCTTTAGGTTAAGACATCGAACGAAACGAATGGATATCCTATTTCATGGTACCCCTAGGGGAAGTCGAATCCCCGTTGCCTCCTTGAAAGAGAGATGTCCTGATCCACTAGACGATAGGGGCCGCCAAGAACTATACTATGAAAGTGACCCGAAAGTTGTCAATAGTATGACCAGAATTCCATTTTCTTATTGGTTTCCTTATTGGTTTTCAAGAAACTTCCCTATCTATGAAGAAAGACCATTTGAAAAACAAAGAGATAAATTATCTCCTTCTTTCAATTTGATTTTCACACGTGATCCGGAGAAAGAATTTCGTGATTTTTATGAATCATACTATTGTTTGGTATTCAAGTATTCATATATKRTACAAAGATTGATGATYTATTCTGTTGTACTTATAATTAGGATCCCGGAGATTACGTAATGCTTACTCTTAAGCTGTTCGTTTACACAGTAGTGATATTTTTCATTTCTCTTTTTATCTTTGGATTTCTATCGAACGATCCAGGACGTAATCCCGGACGTAAAGAATAGTGAAAAAAAGTATCTAGGTTAATGAGTCTTTTCCATTCCGTAGAAAGATTCGGAGTTATCCGCAATAGTGACCGAACGGAGAGAGAGGGATTCGAACCCTCGGTACGGATAATCCGTACTACGGATTAGCAATCCGCCGCTTTGGTCCGCTCAGCCATCTCTCCAAGATGGAAAAGTTCTTGTTTAACAAAATGAATGGTGGAGTAAAGGTGTATACCATAGCATGTACAGATTGTATCGACAATATAACGAATATTGCAATTATTCAGTTAGAAAAAAACGAATCTGGCGAATTGTATTTTTCATTTCGTTTCAAAAAATTTTGCCTTTTTTCTGACCTGCCCGGCCAGTGGCCAGGCAGGTCAGAAAAAAGAAAGAATCAATCATACAATGCTTTACCTAATTTGATAGCTAAATTAATTGTTGCAAAAGCAAGAACAAAAGCTATAAAAAATTGAACCTCTATTATCATCTCTTCATTCCCTCTCCAATCATTTTAAATAAATGAGTTACACGGATTAGTCCATTTATTCCTCTCCAGTCTCAAATTTCAATATCTAGATATTGAAATACATGAATGGACTCTCTATCTATTTTATGTCTTATTGTAAAGATATAAATTGCTCAAGGCTATAGGTTCCTGATCGAAACTACACAGATGGGGAAGAAGAAGAGAAAATAGAAGAAAAGAAAAGTGATTGATCTCAACAAAACAAAATTTTATTCATACGTTCATCGAGTTGATGGGATCATAGGGGTGAAAGAAAACCAAATGGATCTAGAGGTTATTGCACAGCTTACTGTTCTGACTCTAATGGTCGTATCAGGCCCATTAGTAATAGATAGAGCTTTGGATGGATCAGAGATCCATGTAAAATTTCCTTTGACTATTTGAGTTGATAATTTAACGAATCACACTCACAAACTATACACGCCACAATCCCATCAACAAATATTCCGCCACTCCTTTCCTTCCACATTTGAATCCCAATTCCGGAATTCCTTAATTATTGCTCTTCCATTTCCGAGAGAGAAGAAAGGATTCTATCAATTATAGGTTGTTCTTTCCTTTTATCAAGAAATTTTTTCCTCAACTCCTCTAATCTTCTAATCTTCTAATTGAATTATTTAGAATTCATTTTCGAAAGATCTTCCTCTTCCGGGAGAGAAGGGAGGATTCCATTAAATAAAGGTTGTTCATATTTATTTTACTTGATCTGAGAGCCATAAACTGGACTGGAATGGATGATCCATCTTTTTAGCTCTCAATCTTTGTTGATCTCTTATAGTAATAGGTTTGCAAAGGTAACTTGGTATATCTACCATATGGTCATTGACCCGGATATGTCCATGATTAACTAATTGTCTAGCACCCGGAATGGTGGGAGCCATACCCAATTGAAAAAGAATATTATCCGAACGCATTTCAAGTAATTGCAATAAGACCTGGCCCGTTGATCCTTTGGCTCTTCTAGCAATACGAACATATTGATTGTTCCCGGGCATAACTTGTATCCATTCGCTTCGTATCAGTTCAGCCCGGAGTTTCCAGTATAGCCATCCCCGCCCTCCTCTCATGTAAACCTACGAGCTACTAATAAATGTTCTCAACTTGATATCTATAAAAATAGATGGATCATATGTATCCAATTTGTTATCCATATATCGTAAATCGGACTCACTCATTAATATATGATGGGGGGGCCCTTTTAACTCAGCGGTAGAGTAACGCCATGGTAAGGCGTAAGTCATCGGTTCAAGTCCGATAAAGGGCTCATATTTCCTACGAAGAAAGAAGGCCCGGGTGTCCATTTATCTATCTATGTAATAGATAGAAATATGGACACCGAAATAAGAAAATGACACTGAATCCAGTCCGTTTTTTCTTTTATTTTATGGGCGAACGACGGGAATTGAACCCGCGCGTGGTGGATTCACAATCCACTGCCTTGGTCCACTTGGCTACGTCCGCCCCGGAAAAACAAACCAATTGTCTCTATCTACAGTCATTTCTTCTTGGAAGAAATGACGAGGCTAACGTTTGTATGTGGGTCGGCGACCTCTTACAGGGGATCAAAGCAAGATCGATGACTAATTCCCAACCAACTATCGAACAAGTTTTTCTTAAGTATTTTATATTTATTCCGGAGACATATCCCGATCCCATCCTTCCTCAGTTCTTTCGAACGTGAATAATCTTTCTTTTTTCGTATCGATCCTTTGTCCATTCACCCATGGACGATAACGATCGTTTCTTCCCTTCCAGTCAGATTATCATTTTGTTCTAAAAAAACGCAGTTTTGTAGATTGGTTCGGTAGATCCCACGTTATTCGAGTTGTAACGAAACGAACGGGCCATCAACATGAACATGGTTCGGTGTAAATTGAAAGAGATCTATCTTGGGATTTCTTTTATGTTTTATCTTGATACTCAGATCTTGTCCGCCCGAACAACTCTGGGCGGGGTATTTAATCGGAGGGTCGTTGTTTCAAATGATCGAGGTTGCGGCTGCGTCGACAAGTTCGACCCTATCCGCTTGTTACATATTCAGATTCAATGAAATCTAGACCCTTGGAACTCGTATCCTTCTCGTATTAGAAAAGATAGGGCTTTGCATCCAATCTGGAAAATTTTGCCATCTTACATGCACGGTTAGAAGACCAATCAAGTTCTTTTTTATATTATTATGCAGGTGATGGGACAAATATACAAATTTAGAGGCTCACCTATCAATGGAGATAGTGAACATTTTACAGTATTGAAAGAAGACGAATGAGAAAAGGGGAATCTCTGTCGTCAAATATTTGGTTGGAGCGAAGGAAGTATCAAAGAATTAGAACATGCGTTTCTTTATGTTTTTACTGGAACGGGTTGAGGAGTAGATCTTTTACATTCGTACTATCCAGATCTCATAGTAGCAAAAGGGATAAAAGGATCGAGTGACCGGGGAATGAGTAAGGTTCGAAGGATTCAGTTTCTTCAGAAATGAAAGCAGTACTATGCATTCAACATATGACAAATATGAAATCGGTTCCGTTCGATTAATCAAATAAAAATCAATCCGTTGTCTTTCAGTTCATTCGTTTTAATGGTTGATACAGGTCAATCGGAACAGGATTGGTAGACGCCAATCGATCCGTGGAACGTATCAAATCTTTCACGTTTAAGTTCGGAATGAGCCTGGGCTCATTCCGATATAATATCATTTCGGACAGATCTATTGTCTAGCCGACTATTTGTAACGGGGCAGAACAGGGCTTCTTTTGGGTCGCAGTCCACAAAATTGATGAGCAAGGGGTAATAGTTTCATTCCAACAGATTTATTTATTCTATTGTTTCAGAACGCATTCCATGAAATATGTCTATTCTATAGAATAGTGGGGTAGATTTATGCAAACGTTGGTCCAGATATAGATCCAATATGCGTAGCCGATAGATTGCATTTTTTTGGTATGTTAACAGAACGGAACTAGAGGAAAGAGTGTTTGTCTCAATATGAAAATATTGGGTCTAAAAAACCATGTGATGATCTTAGGTGGAGAAAGAAAACAAACCAAAGGTTCGCCTTTAGCTAGGATGGATCAACTCCAGAGAATTGACCTTTCCAGGTATTCGGAATATCCGTAGTACTTCCCACTTCTATGGTTCAAGAATAGGTTCGATTTACCACACATAACATATTGTGTAGAATCCTAGTGGATCAAGATCTTCGCCCCGATCTTTAGCAAAGGGATAGACCCGGGATTTTCGATTGAACGGAAGAGTACTTCGTTCGTTCAACCCCAACGGAATGCGTTGCATTTGGATGGAGCTAAAAGCCACATGTCCGATCGATACTTTGACTGGAATATGGATTGCTTTAAACATATTCTATTCCAGAGAACTCCCGAGTTTTTCGAAGAACTAGCGATAAAAATGAACAAAAGCGGTTCCGAACTAGACGATGTTATAATGGGAATTATAACAAACATTGTACAAATCCAAGTAATATAGATAGTATTGAATACCTCAATCCTCTATCTATATTTTGAGATAGAATCTATCTATAAGTGCCTCGAAAAAAAAAAAGAAACAAAAGAAAAACGCCTTGTTTCTTGTATGTTTCAATTAGTTCCAGTCCTACGATCCGAACTCTTTGGATCGGACAGATACTTCTATAGATCCCCTTCTTAGAGATTCCCTTGAGAATAAAAGGGAAGGGAGGAAGCCATTCATCATACTAGCTAGGAATCCCCTACACCTTATTCATAAGGTTCCAAGAATCAATCCTAATTACTTACTATTAAAACGAAGGCCAAGATCCAATAGACTGGGATCACTCATTAGAACCTTGGGTCTATCGGAAGTGAATTAGTAACCCCCAATAATGTAATGGATGATGATTGGATATAATCATGTCAGTCGTTACTTAACTTCTTTTCTTTCCCCCCCCCCTTTTTTTTTTCATTAAGAAAAAAAGGGTTTATAGGCCCGATCATCTGGTATCGGATCAAGATCGATCGATGAGAAATACTAATCTGCCTGCCCTGTTCCAACGTTCCCATCCATCGATCTTGATAAGGACAAGATATTGATATGATCCGAAAGACTTTTCAAGTCCAAGTCATAGGGACTATGAGGGGATATATATATAAGAGTAGTGTAACTTAGTGGAATGTATAGGGCTATACGGGCTCGAACCGTAGACCTTCTCGGTAGAACAGATCAAAGTTCTTATTATCAAAATAATTTGAACTGTTCCAAGAACCCAACATGCATTTTATCGCATTGGGCTCTTTCATTAACTGATGGAAAGATCGGTTAGTCTGCCATTCTCCTCTTTCCAGGAAAGATACTAATATGGCTCCGTGTGCTCCAAATTCTTACCCTTCGGAAGCAATCCCAAAGTGATTCAAAAGGTTTCCTTGACGTAGGTCTGCCTTGCTCGGGCATAGATTGACTCAAATAGAGTCTCCTCTAGCGCTCCAAAAAGAAAATATGACACTTCATACACCTAAAAGTGTCATAGAGCGAAAAGAATCTATTTTGAGGTCCCCGTATTATACTCATTATGCCTGGCATTGAACGGAGCTGGGATTGACCATATCAATTAGATTCGTAATTCGAATCGGATCGAACTTCATCTTTGTCATGCTATTGTTCCCCAGAGAAACACATTGATAGAGTAAGACTTTTTCACATAGAATCTATTTCGTGGATCGGACGAATCGATAAACTCTCCCGAAAACCATTGGCGCACGTGTAAACGAGGTGCTCTACCTTGCTGAGCTATAGCCCTTCCCAGTCTTGGTGATACACTACTATACTAACCAGATGGATCACTTTCTGTCAAGGTAGATATTTCATGATCCGATACTATGATCCAATACGTTCCAATAAGTTCGATCTGTGCCAGGGACACATTGTCTATACATTGAATTCCATATAGAATCGTTTATAAGTCCAACTCTACCTATGAGAATAAATGACCCACTTAACTCAGTGGTTAGAGTATCGCTTTCATACGGCGAGAGTCGTTGGTTCAAATCCAATAGTAGGTAAACTTATTAGATACCATTGAAGAGTCGATGGCATCTAATAAGTTTGACTCCACTTGTTTGGATCGAGGCGGAACATTGAATCCATTTTCAGATATTTATAGGAAATGTTTAATTAGAGACGGGGGGGCTAGCACTGATAGCTTCTAATCGTGTTCTAGCTCTTTTCAGAGCTACATCAGCCTCAATTGCTTGTCTTTTGCCTTCGGCTCGAGCTAAGTCAGCTTTAGCTACTTTAAAGGTTTCCTGGGCTTCTTTGAGATCGATGTCAACATCTCTCTCTGCATTATTTACCAATACGGTGATTCTATCATTGTCTATCTTGGCGAAACCGCCCATCAAAGCCATAGTGGACCACTGCCCATTAAGACGTATTTTCATAACTCCTATATCTACAGCTGCCACAAGTGAAGCATGATTGGGTAATACGCCAATTTGACCACTATTAGTAGATAAGATTATTTCTTGAACTTCTGAATCCCAAATGACTCGATTAGGAGACAGTACACGAAGATTTAAGGTCATTTTCAGAATTAACTTTCCGTTTTGGAGTTCATAGCCTTCGCGGTAGCTTCATCAATGTTACCCACTAAATAAAAAGACTGTTCGGTAATACCATCTAATTCTCCGGAAAGGATCATTTGAAACCCTCTAATGGTTTCCATGAGACCAACATATTTGCCCGGGAAACCTGTGAATACCTCTGCTACGAAAAAGGGTTGTGATAAGAAACGTTCAATTTTTCTTGCTCTTGCTACGATTAAACGATCTTCCTCCGATAATTCATCCAGTCCAGGAATAGCTATAATGTCTTGAAGTTCCTTATAACGTTGTAAAGTTTGCTTAACCCCTTGTGCAGTTTCGTAATGTTCTTCGCCTACGATCCAAGGTTGGAGCATAGTCGATGTTGAATCTAAAGGATCTACTGCTGGATAGATACCCTTGGCAGCTAATCCTCTCGATGGTACGGTAGTAGCATCTAAATGTGCAAATGTCGTAGCAGGAGCAGGGTCAGTCAAGTCGTCAGCAGGTACATAAACTGCTTGAATCGAGGTTATCGATCCCCTTTTTGTGGAAGTAATTCTCTCTTGCAAAGAACCCATTTCCGTGGCAAGAGTTGGCTGATAACCCACGGCGGAAGGCATTCTACCTAATAGGGCGGATACCTCTGATCCCGCTTGGACAAAGCGGAAGATGTTATCAATAAATGATAGTACGTCTTGCTCATTGACATCTCGGAAATATTCGGCCATGGTTAGAGCAGTTAAACCGACTCTCATACGAGCTCCTGGTGGTTCATTCATCTGACCATAGACCAGAGCCACTTTTGATTCTGAGATGTTTTGTTCATCAATTACTCCCGATTCTTTCATTTCCATGTAAAGATCATTCCCTTCACGAGTACGTTCTCCTACTCCTCCAAATACAGATACCCCTCCATGAGCCTTAGCAATGTTGTTAATCAACTCCATAATGAGTACTGTTTTACCCACTCCAGCTCCTCCAAATAAACCGATTTTTCCCCCACGGCGGTAAGGAGCCAAAAGATCTACTACTTTAATGCCTGTTTCGAAGATAGATAATTTTGTATCCAACTCTGTAAAGGCGGGAGCAGATCTATGAATAGGAGATGTTATGCGAGCATCTACAGGACCCAAATTATCAACAGGTTCGCCAAGAACATTGAAAATTCGTCCGAGAGTAGCTCCACCAACTGGAACACTCAGAGGAGCTCCCGTGTCAATCACTCTCATTCCTCTCGTCAAACCATCTGTAGCACTCATAGCTACAGCTCTAACCTTATGATTTCCTAATAATTGCTGTACCTCACAAGTAACCTGAATTTCCTGACCGGCTGTACCTTGACCCTTAACTATTAATGAATTGTAAATATTAGGCATATTACCTGGAGGAAAAGAGACATCCAGTACTGGGCCAATGATTTGAGCTATACGTCCCACATTTTTTTCTACAAGTGCGGAAACCCCAAGAACAAGAGGATTGGTTCTCATACAAAAAAGGAAAGAAATTCCATGAAGATTTTATATATATATATATATAAATATGATTTTGCCAATATCATCAATAACAAAAATGTTCCGTATCGGGTCGATCAGATCAGTAAATAATGAATGGGAGTTACCACCTTAGTAATATCCTACTTTATGGAAAAGTTCGAATCCATTCATATTTGGAATATGAAGTAAGTAGATGGATAAGGATAATGAGGAAGTCTTCGATTTTTTTATTTATAACTAGAACCAAATTCTCCATAACTAAAACCGAAAATACTTAAAAATTATGTCCAGATCATCTGTGAAATGTGAAACTTGAACCCTATTCATGACCTTTCTCTCATTGGTCGGTCGTTATCTCTTCTCTTCGTACGCACATCTGTTCCCTATTCTATATTTATTTTCATATAGACAATTCGCACCATTATGGTCAAAGGTCGATTCGGTTCCTTAAATTCATTCATGAACTAGTTTAACCGCTGAAAGGTGCTCGGGTCAATCCATGGAGGAAGAACTTAAAGAGCAAAGATTGGGTTGCATCATACATAAAGAACATTATACAATGAGAGTGTACCTAGCAGATCTTATTGTCCAATAACGGACGATTTTTTTGTAGGATAGTTCTGTCAAAATCGATTGTTTATGTTCGATCCATGTCGAGCAGACCTCGTCCTTGCGAGAGATAATTATTAATAAAGGAGGGACTATGTCACCAAAAACAGAGACTAAAGCTAGTGTCGGATTTAAAGCTGGTGTTAAAGATTACAGATTAACTTATTATACTCCTGAATATCAGACCAAAGATACGGATATTTTGGCAGCATTCCGAGTAACTCCTCAACCAGGGGTGCCGCCCGAGGAAGCGGGAGCAGCAGTAGCTGCTGAATCTTCCACCGGTACATGGACCACTGTTTGGACCGATGGACTTACTAGTCTTGATCGTTACAAGGGGCGATGCTATGACATCGAGCCCGTTCCTGGAGAGGAAACTCAATTTATTGCCTTTGTAGCTTACCCCTTAGACCTTTTCGAAGAAGGTTCTGTTACTAACTTGTTCACTTCCATTGTAGGTAATGTATTTGGATTCAAGGCCCTACGGGCTCTACGTTTGGAAGATTTGCGGATTCCCCCTGCTTATTCCAAAACATTTCAAGGTCCACCTCATGGTATCCAAGTTGAAAGAGATAAATTGAACAAATATGGCCGTCCTTTATTGGGATGTACTATCAAACCAAAATTGGGTCTATCGGCCAAGAACTATGGTAGAGCAGTTTACGAATGTCTCCGTGGTGGACTCGATTTTACCAAGGATGATGAGAACGTAAATTCCCAACCATTCATGCGCTGGAGAGATCGTTTTGTCTTTTGTGCGGAAGCAATTTATAAAGCTCAGGCTGAGACGGGTGAAATTAAGGGACATTACTTGAATGCTACTGCAGGTACATGTGAAGAAATGATGAAAAGGGCAGTATTTGCAAGAGAATTGGGAGTTCCTATCGTTATGCATGACTATCTGACGGGAGGTTTTACCGCAAATACTTCTTTGGCTCATTATTGCCGAGACAACGGCCTACTTCTTCACATTCACCGCGCGATGCATGCAGTGATTGACAGACAAAAAAATCATGGTATGCACTTCCGTGTACTGGCTAAAGCATTGCGTATGTCCGGTGGAGATCATATTCACGGCGGTACTGTAGTAGGTAAACTTGAAGGGGAACGAGACATCACTTTAGGGTTTGTTGATCTACTGCGTGATGATTTTATCGAAAAAGATCGAAGTCGTGGTATTTACTTCACTCAAGATTGGGTATCTATGCCAGGTGTCCTGCCCGTAGCTTCAGGAGGTATTCACGTTTGGCATATGCCTGCTCTGACCGAGATCTTTGGGGATGATTCCGTACTACAGTTTGGTGGGGGAACTTTGGGACACCCTTGGGGAAATGCACCTGGTGCAGTAGCTAATCGAGTTGCTCTAGAAGCTTGTGTACAAGCTCGTAATGAAGGACGTGATCTTGCTCGTGAAGGTAATGAAGTGATCCGTGAAGCTAGTAAATGGAGTCCTGAACTAGCTGCTGCTTGTGAAATATGGAAGGAGATCAAATTTGAATTTGAGGCAGTAGATACAATTTGAGGCAATAGATACCTTGTGATCCAGTGACTTTCGTTCTACCAATCGGACTCGGCCCAATCTTTTACCGCTACCACAAAGATTAGGCCAAATCGTGAACGGAGATCTGGGATTTCAGATATCAATATCTGGGATTTCTATATATCAATATCTATATATCAATATCTAGATATATTGATATATAGATATTGATATATATAGATATATTTCCGAGGTAAAATATCTAAAACAGAGTGAGTCGATGAAAATTTTTTGGGGTCAAGGATTCGATAACGAATCCTATTCATCCTTTACATTTATCTTATAGATCATTCGATAGGGTTGGTAGCTCAGTGGATCAGAGCTCATGGTTCCGGACCATGAAGTCAAGGGTTCAAATCCCTTCTAGCCCAAAAGATTTTGTATTTGGGATGAAAATTCCTTTTCATCGCGGCATAGGAGATAATCTTTCTTTATAAAAGAATAAAGGGTTCTATCATAATCCCGGATTGATACTTCGGATTCCTAATCAATAATGAATGGAGATGATTTATCCATGATTCATTTCACTATTCATTGATAAATTGAATCATTTATTTTATTTATACGACTTCTCTTCATACAAAATAAGATAGGAAAAGTAACAATCTTCACCTTTATATGGAAAACTCTATGTCTATAAGGGAGTGGTTCGAAGACAGGCGTAAAATAACTGGATTACTAAAAAATTCGGTCGAAAGGGATAGTAAGGACGTCAATGAGATGGAGAGGAACAAGAATCTAAGTATTGATTACGTTAAAATTAATAGATTATGGGTTCAATGCGATAATTGCGAGAGCTTGCTCTATATCAGATTCTTGAGAGAGAATAAAAGTGTTTGTGAAGAATGTGGATATTATCTGCAAATGAATAGTTCAGATAGAATAGAACTTCTAATTGATCGCGGCACTCGGCATCCTATGGATGAAGACATGTACACTCTAGATGTTCTTCAATTTCATTCTGAGAATGAACCTGCTCATTCTGATCCTCTTCATTCTGAGGATGAATCTTATAAGGATCATATCACTTTCTGTCAAATAGAGACAGGTTTAACTGATGCTATTCAAACAGGCATAGGTCAATTAAATGGTCTTCCTATCGCACTCGGAGTTATGGATTTTAAGTTCATGGGAGGTAGTATGGGCTCTGTAGTAGGCGAGAAAATAACCCGTCTGATCGAGCGCGCTACCGAGGAATCTCTTCCAGTCATTATGGTGTGTGCTTCCGGAGGAGCACGCATGCAAGAAGGAAGTTTTAGTTCAATGCAAATGGCTAAAATAGCTTCTGCGTTATATATTCATCAGAAGGATAAAAGGTTGTTATATGTATCGATTCTGACGTCTCCGACAACCGGTGGAGTTACTGCTAGTTTTGGCATGTTGGGAGATATCATTATTGCCGAACCTAAAGCGTACATTGCATTTGCAGGTAAAAGAGTAATCGAACAGACATTAGGTCAGAAAGTTATTGAAGATTTTCAGGTGACTGAGCATTTATTTGGCCATGGTTTATTTGATCTGATCGTTCCACGTAATCTCTTAAAAGGTGTTCTAAGTGAACTATTTCAGCTTTACAGTCTTCCTCGTAAAGAAAAAAAAATGAACGTTTAGTTCCTTATAAGGAAAAATGATCAAATCGAGTTCCTTGTAACGGAAGTGACAGTGATACAGTTTCTTATTGCGGCAAAATAAGGATTTCTCTAAGAGAATCGCTTTTTACCCCCTTCTTACCAACAATTTATGATCCTCGATCCTATACTAACAATAAATATAGCCAATTTTCCGCTTTTCGAAATCAGATAAATTTTTGTCAGGATTCATGTTCTTCCACTATTTAACTTATATAATATTAATAAGTGTTGTAAAGGATCTATATATACAATATATATATAGATATATATGTATTTTATATATATACAGATCCTCATTGTTGAACTCGTCGGGATCTTATTCAAAAACAATTTTGAATCCAACTTAAAATGCTTTTTCAGTATTTTTGGAAGAGACGGGGAAAGGAACAACGAACATTTGCGTACATGTATTCTATGAAGAAGGACAAATGGGACCGCTCATTTGGTCCCATCACTTATTTTATCTTATAATCATATGGATAAACATTTCATTGAGTAAGTAAGGTACTCGTTCTATGATAATTCCTAACCTACCTTCTTTTTTCGTGCCTTTAGTCGGCTTATTACTTCCGGCAATTACAATGGTTCTTTTCCATCTGTATATTCAGAATGACGATATTTTTTGAATCTGATCAAATTAGATTTAATAAATAGGTTTGGATCTGTTAAATTGCAGAACAGATAGAAATCTCTATATCTATTTCAGATGATATAAGATAGAACTCTTATAGATACAAGATAGGTCTAAATAGAAATAAATAAATATATATATTTATTTAGACTCATTCATACTTGAATATGGATAGATCTTACCATTATATTCTAGATATAGCGAATTTATATATCTATTCATATTCATATCCATATACATATCGGATATACACATGTGTCAATAAATAGGTATTGGTCAATATTTTCATATGGTTGGTTATATTTTTTGCATATGGTATACATATCTATTCCTAGAGATATTTTAACTCCACTGATTCAGTGTTGTTTAACGAATTGATAATTTTGGGAAGGACCTATTTGAAATTGATGGTAAGAATGGACAAGAAGACAAACTTGACTGACTTGACTGAAATGTTAGCTGTGTATATAGATAGCTAGTTCATAAGAGTTTGGGAACCAAAGGATGAAAAAGTGGGCTATTCCCTCAACTTCAATAGGATGGAATTGAATACGATTTTTTATGAATAATCGATCCAAATGGCTCTGGATAGAACCTATAACAGGGTCTCGAAAAAGAAGTAATTTCTTTTGGGCTTGTATCCTCTTTCTGGGTTCACTAGGATTTTTCCTAGTCGGGATTTCGAGTTATTTTGGTGAGAACCTGATACCCCTATTGTCATCTCAGGAAATACTCTTTGTTCCACAAGGAATTGTAATGTGTTTTTATGGTATTGCAGGTCTGTTCATTAGCTCTTATCTGTGGTGCACAATTTTGTTCGATGTGGGTAGTGGCTATAATAAGTTTGATAAAAGAAAAGGAATTGTATGTCTTTTTCGTTGGGGATTTCCCGGAAAAAATCGTCGTATTTTCCCACGATTTCTTATGAAGGATATTCAGATGATTAAAATGGAAATTCAAGAAGGTATTTCCCCTCGTCGTGTTCTTTATATGGAAATAAAGGGCCGACAAGACATTCCTTTAGCTCGTACTGGTGATAATTTGAACCTAAGGGAGATCGAACAGAAAGCTGCTGAATCAGCCCGTTTCTTGCGTGTATCCATTGAAGGGTTTTGAAATGAACCAAGGGGTTCTTTATACTCAACATAAATTCAAATTGATCGACATTTTTATATGGATCGAATCAAGGAACATGAATCAATATCCAATCAGGAAATTTTTAGATTTCCATACATATCAATTTCAATAAATATTGAAATATAATTGTATGGAAATGGAACGATATAGGATCTTTATGAACAATATACTATTTTTAGAAAATAGTATAGGAAGAGGTAATATAGAAAGAGCTATAAGTTACAATAGAACTGGTTGGTATTTGTCCGGGAAAAATATCATTTAGTTAATTCCTACTAAATGATATTTATGTTTATGGAATGAATCAGACCAAGATTATTTTGGTAGTTCCCGAACACGCCATATCATTTCCTATCCTAGAGAGGGCGAGTGAGCCAGTAGATGGATATGATGGATCAGAAAGAACAATGACTAGATATAGTGGTCCGGTTTCCCTAAAACTAGAACGTTTTTTCCTCTCATCCCCGTTCTTCATCACGATCCAATTTATTCTTATATGATTTCGTCGTTCTCTCATTTTGTTTGTCATCTTTGGAGATAACTGGGAAAGATTCGTAAAGGATCGATCGAGTGATCAGGATTCAAAGGATCTTTACAATGAATAAAACGACTTATGTTACTTCAAGTTATTCTTCTAAAAAAGAATAAGATAGAAAAAATGAATAGATAATTGATCCAGATAGAAACGATCTGGATCGGATATCGGGGAATGATCTTCTTATGCTCCGTCTCACTCATTTGGAGCGAACCTTTTTCTTTTTTCTCTGAGGATCTTTTTTCTCGGGGTCAAACAATTACACAATAGATAAATTTATGGATCCCATACCTCATTCTATCACTCGTACTTTGTCTAGATTTCGGACAGAACTGACGAGTGAATCAGGTTCGTTAGCGATTCACGAATTGGAAGTGGCCGAATATAAAGCATCAGCTTCCCTACGATATCTTGCATGTTTAGTGGTACTGCCTTGGGTCATTCCTATTTCATTACGGAAAGGTTTGGAACCTTGGGTTACAAATTGGTGGAATACGGGTCAATCTCAGAAAATTTTTGATTATCTCCAGGAAGAAAATGTTCTGGGAAGATTTGAGAAAATAGAAGAACTATTCCTGTTAGAAAGAATGGTGGAAGATTCTTCGGGAACAGATTCAAAAGATCTTCGTATAGAGATTCACAAAGAAACAATCCAATTGGTCGAAATGTACAATGAAGATTGTATTAAGATAATCTCACATTTATTAACAAATCTAATAGGTTTTGCTTTTATAAGTGCTTATCTCATTCTGGGTAAGAATAAACTTGGCATTCTCAATTCTTGGATCCAAGAATTCTTCTATAGTCTGAGCGATACAATGAAAGCTTTTCTCATTCTTTTAGCAACCGATCTATGTATTGGGTTTCATTCACCCCATGGTTGGGAACTGATGATCGATTCGATCTCCGAAAATTTTGGCTTTGCCCATAACGAACGAATCATATCTGGTCTTGTTTCAACTTTTCCAGTCATCTTAGATACGATTCTCAAATATTGGATCTTCCGTCGTTTCAATCGTATATCTCCTTCACTTGTAGTAATTTATCATTCGATGAATGAATAAAGAATAGGTTGTTTTCTCCGACCGAAAGAATTGAAACAGAATAATAAAGTGTTTTCTTTGTTCAGGAATTAGCTATTCCTCCCCCTCATTCTTCTCCTGGTGCGAGACTTCCGATTTCTTACTTTTAGGTTTGGTTCAATCAATATAGTAGCAGAATTTTTGACAGGTAACTATGATAGCTACCTACTCTCACCCGAAAAATGATTTGGAACCAATAATTGAACCATGCAAAATAGAAATACTTATGACTTAAAAAAAAAGATGACTCGGTTAATTTCCGTCCTGGTCATGATACATATCATAACTCGGACATCCGTTTCGAATGCATATCCCATTTTTGCACAGCAGGGTTATGAAAATCCCCGAGAAGCAACTGGACGTATTGTATGTGCCAATTGTCACTTGGCCAAAAAACCTGTGGATATTGAGGTTCCACAGTCCGTGCTTCCCAATACCGTATTTGAAGCAGTTGTTAAGATCCCCTATGATACGCAAATTAAACAAGTTCTTGCTAATGGTAAGAAAGGGGCTTTAAATGTAGGAGCTGTTCTAATTTTACCCGAGGGCTTTGAATTAGCCCCTCCGGATCGTATTTCTCCTGAGATTAGAGAAAAGATGGGTAATCTTTATTTTCAGAACTATCGTCCCAATCAAAAAAACATTATTGTAATAGGTCCTGTTCCTGGGCAAAAATATAGTGAACTTGTGTTCCCCATCCTTTCCCCAGATCCTGCTACTGATAAAGAAGCTCACTTCCTGAAATATCCTATATATTTGGGTGGTAATAGAGGGAGAGGACAAATTTATCCCGACGGGAGTAAGAGCAACAATACGGTCTATAGCGCTTCAGCAACAGGAAGAGTGAGCAAAATTTTACGTAAAGAAAAGGGTGGATATGAGATAACTATCGATAATACATCAGACGGTGGGCAAGTGGTTGACATTGTACCTCCGGGACCGGAACTTCTTATTTCAGAGGGCGAATTGATCAAGGTCGATCAGCCATTAACGAATAACCCTAATGTGGGTGGATTTGGTCAAGGAGATGCAGAGATAGTACTTCAAGATCCATTACGTGTTAAAGGTCTTTTATTATTCTTAGCATCTGTCATTCTGGCACAGATATTTTTGGTCCTTAAGAAGAAACAATTTGAGAAAGTTCAATTGGCCGAGATGAATCTTCAGGTCCATAGATTTCCGAACATGAAGTTGACTGATTGAATCAAAAATGAATACCCCTTCGGAGATGGAGAACCTTTTCTCCTCCTTCTCCCTTATATATTCTTGGGAAAATGTTCATGTAGACATATCTACATTTCAAATAGGGAGTGACTCAATAAGCACTGGAACAGATCAACTTGTCGAACGATCCCCATATGCTTTCTAGATCGTGTACTATATACATGCCATTCCCTCCTTTCCTTGCCCATTTTCAAAAGAAAAAATCCGGAAAATAGAGATAGATCGCAGGAAGGAGAGACTAGGAGAATAACTAAGCAATCTTGGAGAAGATTCCTATCTTCTCTAATCCCATTCTTTATCCTATCCCATTATTATTCGTCGAATAAATTCTCCGGTTTCTCATCGAGATAAGAGGAACTCATTGGGTTTCCGATCCTGTCCTGTTCATCAATTCCTTCGTAAATTGACGATTATTTTGTACGTTATATTGAGGAACCTTCAAATTCCTAAAGAAGGAAGAGCAGAAAAGTAAGGGGTAATATCACTCATTGAGCAAAACAACCCACCTTTCGATAGGGTTCGTTCCTAATGAGAGAAAATGAATTAAAGGTGTTTTTCCTCCTCTTTTCTTTTGTAAGCCAAAATAAGAGAAGAAAATATTCTATTCGCACATTAAGATTCTCATAGTTCGGGTTTTTAGAAAAACTTCGAATAATCTCCCACCAGAGAAATGAACAAATATTTAGTAATAAATATTCTCCGTTTCTCCGTTGTTCCTTCGACAGAGATTGAAATTGGATCGATCCAATTTTTTTTTTTTGATCATATAGCGGAAGAATAAATTGGCTCATAACTTGACTGAAAGGCATTGAATGAAGTAACAGAGTCATTGTATTTGTGCGAATCTTCTCTTCTAATTAATATTAATATAGAAGAGAATCTAAAAAAGAGATTTCGATAAGACCTTACCCTTAAAAGAAGGGTAAGGCCTTATTTATTTGTCACTTTCGCATGTATAGTATTCCCATAGTAAGTGCATTTCCCCTACTATAGGGATGACCCTGATCCGGAATATGAACCATAGAAAAAGATACCCAGTAGACCAATCACGATAATACCAGTTACAGTACCTATCAACCAAAGAGGGATCCTTCCAGTGGTATCGGCCATTTCTCTTACTCCCTTTCACATTTTCTTAAGTGGTCATGCTCGAGACATAAACAGTCATAGCATAGATAATTATTAGTATTGGATCTCTTCGAATGGAGTGATAATATTCTCATTGTTCCTAATTGAACAAATAATTAGAGAATAGAACAGCAAGTACAAAAATTAGTAGCAACCCCCAGTAGAGACTGGTACGATTCAATTCAACATTTTGGTTGTTCGGATTCAATTGTGTCATATCTACATACTTCCTCTTCCTTTAATATAGAGTTTATCGCTGGATGAACTGCATTGCCGATATTGATCCCGAGAAAAAAACTGTAGGGACAGCTAGCCCGTGAATGGCCAACCATCTAACTGTAAAAATCGGATAAGTTCTATCTATAGTCATTAGTGCCTCCTAAAAAGATCTAGTAAATTCATCGAGTTGCTCTAACGAATCGAAACGGCCAGTTACTAATGGAACCTCTTGTCGACTTTCTGTGAAATACTCATTCGGCCGGGGGCTCCCGAACACATCATAAGCCAAACCCGTGCTGACAAATAACCAACCTGCAATGAATAGAGAAGGTATGGTAATGCTATGGATAACCCAGTATCTAATACTAGTAATAATGTCAGCAAAGGAGCGTTCTCCCGTATTCCCAGACATGCTCAGCTCCATATATTATTTTAAAGTCAGTCAAGGGGGAATTGATCCCATGAAAGATAGAGATCAGGAAATGGAAAACTACTGATATCTTCTCCAATCCTTGTTCGATTGTCAATGTTATACCAAGGGTATCTTTGAAGTCTACTGGACCAGTATAGCTAGCTTTCTTCTGACACAGCAATACAATTTTGATGAGTATCGAGAAGGAACGGAATAGAATGATTCTGTTCCTGCCAGCAGTTATTCCATCTCTGTTTGATGGACTTAATCCCAACAGAAATAAGAGAATATTGCATATTCCGAGGTCCGGGTGTAAGGAACTCCCTCAATCGATGTTGTAACAATTGCATAACCCTGGAAATTTTCGATTGGAATTAGCTTCTACATACAGGTGGCTGTAGAACCGAAAAAAGGATGAGTGCCGCTTGCAAAGGGTATAAATCACTATCAATCCAACCAATCCAGAATATGATACTTTGACCCCTTCCTTTTTTCATTCCGACATGACATTATGTCCGTGTAGATGATTCCAGTAATTAAGATTGCACGGGGATCATTGGTGCTACGCAGATGTATGTTGCTCTTCCAATAGTATCCGGCGCAGGTGGAGTTATGCCACGGACTTATTATATAGTACCTTGTATTAACGAGTAGATGTTACTAATTAGATAAACCCAAGTGGATAGTGCAATAGAACCTAGTCAATTTTAAGTATGTTAAATTACGAGTTATTCCTTGCAATAGGTGGAATTCTTGCGGGCTCTACTGGCTCTAAGAATGAATATTGAAAAAATCCATCTAGAGGGTCCAATGATCTGGATCAATAAGATCTAGAAATGAAAGGACAAACTGGATATTAATATTCTTATACCTAAACGTGAAATTCACAAAACTTTGCTATGTCTGTAGAAGAGGTTTCTTCCAATCCAACCGATAGCTACTGGTATCGAAGATAATGCCAGATGATCCAATCGTACTTATTTATAAATCCAATCGTACTTATTTATAAATCCAATCGTACTTATTTATAATTCATTCACCCTGTAAGAAGATTACGTTTGACAATTTGTGAAGGAGTTCGCGGGTGCTATTAATTAGTTGCTCGATGAATGTGAGGATTTCTAGGATAATGAAGAGATATCTACCATAGATTTCCTCTCATCCATGTTCGTTCATACATATCCTATAGTAGATATAGGATCCTTAATTGGTACGAATTGGGACAATTGATCTTTTGTATTCTGATCTCAAGGTTACGAAAATAAAAATTTAGGTAATTGTCTCATGAAGATATGTATAAACCATATTTCATTCAGTCCTTCCACGCCTACTATAACTATAATTAGTTATTTCGGTTTCTTATTGGCTTCTATCATTTTCACCCTAGTCCTATTCATTAGCTCGAGCAAGATACAACTTATTCGAAATGAAGGAAGGGGAAACCCTCTCAGTTCACTATATCAATTTCAATAATTTCGTTGATTCTCTCTATATCAATTTCTTATCATTGAGATTCATAGCAAATTCAGGGTACTATCCAGGATAGCTATTATCCCTACTTATTCCGTTGAATCGAAATGATTGAGGCTTTGCCATCCGGAATTGTGTTAGGTCTAATTCCTATAACTTTGGCCGGATTATCCGTAACTGCATATTCACAATACCGACGTGGTGATCAATTGGATATTTGATCCGGGAATATCCTTCAATTTCATTGACCTCCTACTTTTCCTGGGAGGTCAGATTCCATTGCTCGTTCCAATTGGAATGAATTCTCGATAATTTAGAAGGTTGGGTTTGATAGGAACAGAATCACGCTCTGTAGGATTTGAACCTACGGCATCAGGTTTTGGAGACCTACGTTCTACCGAACTGAACTAAGAGCGCTTTATTTAACATCCGGAGAGAAAGGAAAGGAACAAAATCTTTTCGTTTATACTCTTAGAGTCAAACACTTTCGCATCTGATACGATTCAATTATTTGATCGATCCATTCGAATCGATATAAAATGATCTTTCGTTCCTTTCTCTTTCCATAGAAAAGAAGGGAAAGGTAGGGATGACAGGATTTGAACCTGCGACATTTTGTACCCAAAACAAATACGCTACCAAGCTGCGCTACATCCCTTCTAATCATTAGACAATGTTATTTTATAGAATTCGAAATCTGTTTCCCACATTTTTCCACCTTCATTTCTCTTCGGTCTCGTGAATGAAAAGACTTTATACATGCATGTAGGGTCTATTATCTAGAAGATTAATTAGCAAAATTTGGTGATGAAACATCTTTTTTCTGTTCTATAAATAGGACCACAGCCCGGATCACATTATACATATATTCATCAGTTCCGAGTTTTTCCTAGGATTCGTAACTATTGATACGGTTGAATCACTTACACATTATGATCGATAAGGAGAATTTACAATGCAAGATCTAAAGACCTATCTTTCCACAGCGCCTGTGTTAGCTATTTCATCGTTCATTTTTTTAGCAGGTCTATTGATAGAAATCAATCGTTTTTTTCCAGATGCTCTTACTTTTGCTTTTTTTTAATTGTTGTCCTCCCCTTAAAGTCAAGGGAAAAAGATTGTGCTAGATTGACTTCTCCTACCTCTTGGATAAATTAGTTGATTCAGCCCAAAATAGATCTAAGTTTGGAGATGGAATGGGGGGGGGTAGAATCAAAGTAGAAATATAGATCCAAAGGTTCTTTCCACATTCAATTTTGTAAGTAAAACTAAAAACTCCTGATCAATCATTTTTTTACTTTCAAATGTTTTATCGTGGGATCTCCGTCTATCAACTTCTATCCCTTTTTCCCTCTTTTTCAGATCGAAAAGCAAAGTAGACCCAATATCCAGAGTAAGTTTATGGCCAAGAGCGGAGATGTAAGAGTAACAATTACTTTGGAGTGCACTAGTTGTACCCAAGATAGTGTTTATAAAAGATTCCCGGGGATTTCTAGATATACGACTCGGAAAAATCGACGCAATACACCTATTCGATTGGAATCAAATAAATTTTGTCCCTATTGTTACAAGCATACCATTCACGGAGAGATAAAAAAAAGAGATTAAACGTACTACTCCTACCCAGGGATAGAAATAGATCACAGATATAAAAAGAAATGGTATTTCAACAAGATCTTGAATGGAACGATATTTTCGAAAGATTTGGAATAAATAGTATTCAAAAGGTTCATGAAACAAACTATGGATAAACCCAAGCGATATTTTCGTAGACATTTGACACCAATTCGTAGACATTTGACACCAATTCGTAGACATTTGTCACCAATTAGGTCGGGAGATCGGATTGATTATAAAAATATGAGCCTAATTAGTCGATTTATTAGCGAGCAAGGAAAAATATTATCTGGCCGAGTGAATAGATTAACCTCAAAACAACAACGTCTCATTACTAACGCTATTAAACGAGCTCGTATTCTATCTTTGTTACCCTTTCTTTATAATGAAAACTAAATTCATCCATGGAATGGAAATGAACCTACTCCTTAATCAAATCGGAGCTGGGATATTTGTTCGATAAAGATGCAGATCTTTAGTCTATTGTCGAAAAAGTTGACAGAATTTCATTCTTGGAAAAAAATTTGATTGAAGTCTTTTCGTTTCATTCATTTCCAATATTGAAAAATTTTTCAATGTTTCGACCTTCCCGGAGGGAATTCTCCGGGAGAATCTTTCTATCCATTCCATCTTTACCTATTTCTTTCATCTATACCTAACCTATTTCATCACACGATAAGTTCTTCAAGATGGTGGAAAAGCAATTACTATCTAATACAGCTATTTGTGCAAGTGTTTTACGATTTGGAAGCAACTGCCTCTTGTACAAATATTGGATGAATCTGTTATAAGAGACTCCATTGGCACGGGCTGCTGCATTAATTCGAGTAATCCACAAACGACGAAGATCTCTCTTGCGCTTACCTCTATCTCGGTGGGCGGAAACTAAGGCTCTAGCTTTCCGTTGGTTAGCAGTTCGAAAAAGTTTCGAATGGGCCCCTCGAGAGCCTGATACAAATGCAAGAATCTTTTTCCGACGTTTTCGAGCTATATATCCACGTTTCACTCTGGTCATTGACGTTTACTCTCATGAATCGCTAATCTTTTTATTGGTTAGTCATTTGTTTGGTCCATTGAGAATAACACTGATTCTTCTTATTTAGAAAATAAAAGTTCCAATGGCTTTTGCTACTGCAACCTTCCCAACCATAATTCCCTTTGGATAGGCATCTTCCGGGTAAGCAAGGGCTCGGACCTTGTACTGAGAATGAGAAAAAATCATGGGTTTCATCGTTTCTATGGTTCTTTCTCCAACGGTAAGGTCCTCTCCATACGCCGGAGCCTCTTATTCATTTCCGAAATATGAGATGAGTATGTTATCGGTAACTTGTACGGTTTACCATCTCCAGCTCTACTCTTGAATCATCAAGTAATAAATACTCTCATTACAAGATCTATTCATACAGTAACGACATGTAATTCTGGGGTTGGCCAGGTAGCTGACCCTGTTGTTCCGTTCTCGCGGCAATATGAGCATAAACTTTATGCTTCTTCAATTTGCATGATTTCCCCGCTCAATGGATTGATGACCATTCGCTACCAATGAGGAATTGCTTTTCATCCCACATCAAGGTGATTGGGTTTGCACCAATGGAAACCATAAATTTCATCCCCGGTAAGGTTAGATGATGGATCTTTACTTTATTATGGCGGGAAAATTCTTCTCTTATTTCGTTGTAAGAATTTCCCAGTCTCTTTCAGCTTCTGATCCGAACGAGTCGCACATACACCCTAGCACATACTCCTCTACGCTGAGGACATCCTCGAAGAGCAGGAGATTTTTTTCTATTCTCTATTGGCTGTCTTGCTTTTCTAATAAGTTGTTGAATAGTGGGCATTCTAGCTGTATTGTATGCGGAATCAACTGGTTCGGATTGATCCTAACCATATAAGGTTATTATGAAATGAATCACTTTCCCTTTCCCCCTTTTTTTTTTTTAAGAAAAAGAAGAGATCAATTTACAGTTCATTATAAAAATCAATGAAAAAGAGGATCTTCAGATATGAGATCAACCTTCCGCTACGGCATCAACAATGCCATAAGCTCGGGCTTCTGTTGCTGACATAAAAACATCTCTGTCCAGGTCCCGTTGAATGACCTCTCCGAGGTTGCCCGTTCTTTCTATATAACATTTTGTTATGTAATCGCGAAGCATCGTTACGTGTTTCGATTCGGTATGAAAATCTGCGGCCGGTCCGTCATAATAGGAACTAGCAGGTTGGTGGATCATAACCCTAGCGTGAGGTAATGCTATACGTTTAGTAATTTCTCCCCCGATTAGGATGAAAGATCCCATTGAAGCAGCTATCCCCATGCATATTGTATGTACATCTGGTACTATTATTTGCATAATATCGAAAAGACCTACCCCCGGTATTACTGATCCACCGGGACAGTTGAGAAATGAGAACATATCTTTATTTGCATCTTCTGCACTCAAATATACCATGAGACCCATGAGTTGATTTGCAATCTCGTGATTGATATCCTGAGCCAAAAAAAGTAATCTCTCTCGATAAAGTCGGTTGTATAAGTCGACCCAATTTGCATCTTCATCTCCAGGGGCTCGGAAAGGAACTTTTGGAACACCAACGGGCATTTGTTTTAATGGAAAGAAGTGAAGCACTATACTCTAATATGGGAACGTAAAGTATATGAAGTTGTGTCACACATGAACTCTTCCATCTTGGATGGATAGTATTTCTTCATAGGGAAGGTTTTTCACCTATTTGGAAATAGAGCTTTAGATGGATCAAAGATCCATGTAAAAGATCCTTCAACTATTTGAGTTGATAATGTAACGAATCACACTTTTACCACTAAACTATACCCGCCACGATCCGATTGTAACATACGGATCGATCTTTTGTCCAACCGATAGGAAGATGAGGAGTTATCAACCTCTATTGAAAGTTTCTATCAATCATTACCTCGTTTTCATTATTACATGAATCTCCATCGCCGGGGATGAAATACTATTTACCAAAGTATTTCATTCCCGGCGATGGCTCATTGTAATTATAGATTACCTTTGCGAACTGCTAATAAAACAATGACTAATGGGCCCGATACAACCGTCAGAGTCAGAACAGTGAGCTGCGCAATAACTTCTAGATTCATTTGGGTTTCTTTCACCTCTATGATCCCATCGACTTGATGGATGTATGAATAAAATGTTGTCGAGATCAATCACTTTTCTTCTCTTCTATTTTCTCTTCTTCATCTGCCGCTCCATTTTTCTTCTTCTTCCCCATCTGTGTAACTTCGTCAGGAATAGCCCTCAGTAACTATGAACAATATCATACCATATAAAAGGACTAGAGAGCCAAAGAAATAAACATAGAAAAAAAAAAAATTGAAAGGACAAGGGTGGTTTGTTAAGGCCAGGCCAGGCAGGTCAGAAAAAAGGCAAAATTTTTTGAAACGAAATGAAAAATACGATTCGCCAGATTCGTTTTTTCTAACTGAATAATTGCAATATTCGTTATATTGTCGATACAATCYGTACATGCTATGGTATACACCTTTACTCCACCATTCATTTTGTTAAACAAGAACTTTTCCATCTTGGAGAGATGGCTGAGCGGACCAAAGCGGCGGATTGCTAATCCGTAGTACGGATTATCCGTACCGAGGGTTCGAATCCCTCTCTCTCCGTTCGGTCACTATTGCGGATAACTCCGAATCTTTCTACGGAATGGAAAAGACTCATTAACCTAGATACTTTTTTTCACTATTCTTTACGTCCGGGATTACGTCCTGGATCGTTCGATAGAAATCCAAAGATAAAAAGAGAAATGAAAAATATCACTACTGTGTAAACGAACAGCTTAAGAGTAAGCATTACGTAATCTCCGGGATCCTAATTATAAGTACAACAGAATAGATCATCAATCTTTGTACCATATATGAATACTTGAATACCAAACAATAGTATGATTCATAAAAATCACGAAATTCTTTCTCCGGATCACGTGTGAAAATCAAATTGAAAGAAGGAGATAATTTATATCTTTGTTTTCAAAATGGTCTTTTTTCCCTTCTTCTTTTTTGGATCAACCAGATATTTATCGAATCTTTATGAAAATATATCATTCGTATCAATACGTGAAAAAATAGCCCGATCCGAAGTGAGCGATGGGATTGGAAGGAAAGGAATTGATGAAGGTGAGTGGAAAAGTTTTTAGTCGGGAGCAGATAAGGTATCTGGATCTGGTATCATCAGGTGGAGCAAGGATAGAACTTCTGTCACAAAAAATGTAAAGAGTTATACAAAAATTGGATCAATGACAGCGATCCAAAAACTTTCAAAAGGAAAAAAGGGGATACTTTTTATCGAAAGCTTACAGCAGCTTGCCAAACAAAGGCTAAGAGAAAAGAGAGAACAGGAATAATTGGCATTACATCGACAATTGGATCGGAAATCGCATAAGCCTCAGGTAATTTTCCAAAAAAGATATTATTTGAATAGATAAAGGCATCATCTAGAAAAATATTGAGCATAACTGGCATTTTTCTTCTCCAAAAAAAAATTAGGGGGGGGTAAAGCCAGAAAAGTCTTTGATTGATCAAATCGATCGAGAAGCTCTTCGGCAAGTTTGACCGGACTTGGGGTTGGAAGGGATGATTCTTTCATACATACAATATTTTACCCAATCTAATAGAAAATTATCAATGAATGGATATTCTTGTCCCTTTTTCTGTTTTTCCTATTATGTCCAATTCCATCAATAACCTATTTTATCAAAATATCCACAAAATTTTCCAGCCCAATTAGGATCTTATCTAATGAATCTTGGATCCTAATGAGTTGACAAAAAATTGAATATAAGTATTCATTAGCATATGAATAGGGAAATAGGATGGGAATGGGGCGTGGCCAAGCGGTAAGGCAGCAGGTTTTGATCCTGTTATTCGGAGGTTCGAATCCTTCCGTCCCAGACTTATTTCATTGGTTCCTGTTTTCTGTTCTCTCCCTCTTCCCTTTTTTCTTTCGTAAAGATAAATCCAAAATTTCGTTCTACTTTTTATCATAATTTCACCATACTTATCAGAAGGGAATGTGATTACAATAGGGAAGGGATAAAGGGATATCTCTGTGGTGCAAGATGGGAATACGGATCAATTTGAGATAAGGTTCAATTTATGAAATTAGCCCATTGGATGTATGCTGGTCCTGCTCATATTGGAACTCTACGAGTAGCTAGTTCATTCAAAAATGTCCATGCCATTATGCATGCTCCTCTAGGAGATGATTATTTTAATGTAATGCGCTCTATGTTAGAACGGGAAAGAAATTTTACTCCTGCAACTGCTAGTATAGTAGATCGTCACGTACTAGCACGTGGATCTCGAAAAAGAGTTGTGGATAATATTCTTCGAAAAGATAAGGAGGAAGGTCCCGATCTGATCATATTGACACCTACATGTACCTCTAGTATCTTGCAAGAGGATTTAAAAAACTTTGTGGATAGAGCATCCATAATCTCCGATTGCAACGTCATTTTTGCGGATGTGGATCATTATCAAGTGAATGAAATTCAGGCAGCGGATAGAACTTTGGAACAGGTGGTTCGATATTATTTGGAGAAATCCTATAGACAAGAAACATTGGATCAATTCGTAACAGATGCACCTTCTGTAAATATAATTGGGATTCTTACTTTGGGCTTTCATAATCGACACGATTGTCGTGAGTTGAGACGTTTATTAAAAGATCTGGACATCAGAATTAATCAAATAATTCCTGAAGGAGGATCTGTAGAGGATTCAAAAAATTTACCAAAAGCTCGGTTCAATTTAATTCCTTATCGTGAAGTGGGCTTAATGACAGCAATGTATTTGAATAAAGAATTTGGGATGCCTTATGTATCTACAACTCCTATGGGAGCTGTAGATATGGCCGAGTGCATTCGACAGATAAAGAAATATATTGATACCTTGGCGGCTCCTATTTTATCAAGCAAAAGGGTTGATTACGAATCCTATATCGATGGACAAACTCGATTCGTTTCCCAAGCTGCTTGGTTCTCAAGATCTATCGATTGTCAGAATTTTACGGGGAAAGAAACAGTCGTTTTTGGTGATGCAACTCATGCTGCTTCAATCACTAAGATACTTGCTAGAGAGATGGGAATTCGTGTGAGTTGTACAGGTACTTATTGTAAACATGATGCAGAATGGTTCAAAGAGCAAATTAAAGATTTTTGTGATGAGATAATCATCACAGATGATCATGCTGAAGTAGGAGATATTATCGCTCGCGTGGAACCCTCTGCAATATTTGGTACTCAAATGGAACGTCATATTGGTAAACGTCTTGAGATTCCCTGTGGAGTTATTTCCGCACCAGCTCATATCCAAAATTTTTCCTTGGGATATCGACCCTTCCTGGGTTACGAAGGTACTAATCAAATAGCTGATCCAATTTATAACTCATTCGCTCTGGGTATGGAGGATCATCTTCTAGAGATTTTTTGTGGTCATGATACGAAGGAAATAATGACTAAATCATTATCCACGGATATGAGTCCAATTTGGAATCCTGAAAGTCGACTAGAATTGAATAAAATCCCCCGTTTTGTCAGGGACGAAGTAAAGAGAAACACAGAAAAATTTGCACGACGAAAGGGCATTTTGAACGTTACTGTCGAGGTAATGCACGCAGCTAAAGAAGCATTAAGTTAAGTACCTGATCAATATCAATTCATTTATTACATTGAGTGTATTCTATACAAAAAGAGTGGATCCAATTCGATACCTAGTCCTCTCATATCAATTGAGTTAATGACTATTCATAATCACGTATCAATCATGATTCGAGATCTTAAAAACATCGTCTGAAACGATGTGGTAGAAAGCAACGTGCGACTTTACATAATCGGTTTCGTGGATATGGATTATGACATCCAACATTTCATATTCGGATCAAATACCCTTGACTCAACATTATTCTTATTTTAGTATATACTCTCCAAGTCACTCTCGTTTCCACGTGATTCCATACAAAGATGACGAATATTTGAATCGTTCTACCAAGGCTGTTACAAATAAGCCTAGGATTTTCTCTCGATGCGTCTAACATCTCGTCCCAATACAGTGCCAATCCAACAATTCATTTATCTTTTATTCTGGATTGACAATAGTGTATTGTGTCGATATAATTCGTCCATTCACAATAGAAATAGATATCTTAGGTTCATCATTTATCAGTGATCCTATCCAATCATGATAATTCTGTCGACGGATCATTTATTCATAACCTAGATTACTTTATTCTGGAATGGTGGATCGAAATTATTCATATACATATATGAACTGATGAGTGAATTATTTGGTCATTCACATAGGTTTTTGATCCCTCCCGTTGTTATTTAACAACAACGATTGGTAAGATTCTATTTACCGGTTCATATTGAGTAACCTCGCATTCCACTTCGATCGTATATATATCCTCAATATCTATTTGAAATATGGGTTGCTAACTCAATGGTAGAGTACTCGGCTTTTAAGTGCGACTAAGGTCTTTTACACATTTGAATGAAGTAGAAAACTCGTCGATACCATCGGTAAAGTTTGGAAGACTACGACTGATCCTCGAAGTAGAATTAACGGAAAAAACAGCATGTCGTTCCAACATATGATCTTTATGATACCTGATATGATTTTTAGGATACCTGATTGTATTCGATCAGGACCGGATCTAATTCAAGGAATCAAATGGGTGGGAAATGTCTATTATATACCTAGGTGGATGTATAATATGATCATCCTTTCGGATCAAATGTGATAATTGTGAATAGGATCGAATCAATTCGCGGTTAAGTCGAATGAGTAAATGGAGAAAGCTATATGACTTGAATCATAAGTAGACCCAGAGAAACGAGCTTCTGTTCCTCGTTCCAATTAAACGAGCGAGGAATTCCCTTTACTGATCAGAAGTTAAGAGCATTTTAGTACCCGATATCGGGAGGTTTTCCCTGAGTAGATCAGGGATTTATACACTCACAATGAGTCCTAAGTACTCGAGTACAGATGTGTAAGATAAATAGTGTACTGACCAGGTTTATTTATTCCATGAGTCAGGAGAGCGATCGGTTGCCAGGATAAAAGATTTTCGTTCTTCCTCATGACGAACGAGATCCTTGGGTAGTAAATCTGCTGAATAGAAGATAGAATCTTTATATCATCTATCTTTTTCCTATCTTGTCCCGACTAGATCGCACCATGTATTGTATTATCTCAGAATTTAAGAGGTTATTCTCATGAACGAGGGCCATAACTGAGGTTTGAAAATGGATGAGTTCCATAGATACGGAAAGGAAGATAGCTCTTGGCAACAATGCTTTTTATATCCACTCTTTTTTCAGGAAGATCTTTACGCAATTTCTCATGATCATTATTTGGATGGATCGAGTTCCTCCGAACCGATGGAACATTTAAGTTCCAATGATCAGTTCAGTTTCCTAACTGTAAAACGTTTGATTGGTCAAATACGTCAACAGAATCATTCAATTGTTTTATTCGTGAATTGTGATCCAAATCCATTAGTTGATCGCAAGAAGAGTTCCTATTCTGAATCGGTACTAGAAGGACTGACATTGGTCCTGGAAGTTCCGTTCTCTATACGGTCAAAATATTCTGTGGAAGGGATGAATGAATGGAAGAGTTTCCGGTCGATCCATTCAATATTTCCCTTCTTGGAGGATAAATTCCCGCATTCAAATTATGTATCAGATACACGAATACCCTATTCTATTCATCCAGAAATTTTGGTTCGAACCTTTCGTCGCTGGATCGGAGATGCTCCCTCCTTGCACCCATTACGATCTATTCTCTATGAATATCGAAATAGTTCAGAGAGTTTACAAAGATCGATTATTGTCGTCCCGAAAGTAAATACGAGATTCTTCCTGTTCCTGTGGAATAATTATGTCTATGAATGCGAATCCATTTTAGTTTCCCTTCTTAAACGATCCTCTCATTCACGATCGTTATCTCATGGGTCTTTCCCTCAGCGAACTCATTTTCATCGAAAAATAAAAAATATTTTTCTATTTTCTCGTCGAAATTCATTTCAAAGTATCTGGTCGTTGAAGGATCCTAACATTCACTATGTTAGATATGGAGAAAGATCTATTATAGCTATAAAGGGTACTCATCTCCTAGTGAAAAAATATAGATATTATCTTCCAATTTTTCGGCAATGTTATTTCCATCTTTGGAACGAACCATATAGGGTATGTTCTCATCAATTATCCAAGAATTGTTCTTCTTCTTTAGGTTATTTTCTGAGGGTTCGGATGAAACCTCTTTTGGTCAAGACTAAAATGCTAGATGAGTTATTCATTGCCGATCTTATTACTGATGAATTTGATCCAATAGTTCCGATTGTACCAATAATTGGATTATTGTCTAGAGAAAAATTCTGTGATATATCAGGGCGGCCAATTAGTAAATTGTCTTGGACCAGTCTAACAGATGATGATATCCTGGATCGATTCGATCGAATTTGGAGAAATCTTTTTCATTACTACAGTGGATCCTTTGGTCGAGATGGTTTATATCGTATAAAGTATATACTTTCATTATCATGTGCTAAAACTTTAGCCTGTAAACATAAAAGTACGATACGTGTAGTTCGGAAGGAATTAGGTCCAGAACTCTTTAAAAAATCGTTTTCAAAAGAACGAGAATTGGATTCTCCGCCTTTTTCATCAAAAGCGGCGGCCCGTTCACAGAGAGAACGAATTTGGCATTCAGATATTCCCCAGATAAATCCCCTAGCCCATTCCTGGCAAAAGATACAGGATCTGAAAATAGAAAACTTATTTGACCAATGAAATGCTCTTTGAGTCATTGCCTCGATTCAGAATCATTTTTATTTTGCCATCCGAGAACTAAAATGATTAGGAAATAGATACATTACATGGGGAAAGCCGTGTGCGATGAGAATTGCAAGCACGGTTTGGGGAGAGATTTCTCGCTCTTACTGATACTGAAGGAGCAGATAATCCACTCCATCCGACGAGCTCCGGGTTCGAGTCCCGGGCAACCCGGATCAAATTTCTGATAGGGACCTCTGTCCACTTATTCTGGTTCTGGATCCAATCAAGTTCCTTTTCCTATTTGTTCCTATTCACAGGTAACGAACTATCGCACTATGGGTTCTCCGGAAAGGCGATGAAGAATTAATATCCCACTCATATTAATTTATTCAGAATTCGGTTCCAGAATCGCATTGCACTTCGTTATAGCGAACAACAAAATTTTTATCTTCACTGCCTATCCGTTCTCATTACAACGGATCTTCCATTCCTGTAACCAGGAATGGAAGAATTTGATGGAGTATCTAACCACAGATAGATCTATAGAGTGTGTAATATATGCGCAAAAATAGAGAGTCTATCTCAAATACTATATTCTATCCCGGATATTAGTTGACATTGATACATGGATCATATTATACTGTCAAATAACAAGCCTTATGCTTGGGAGCCTCTGATGATTTTATAAACGAAGTTCTGACCATGACCGCAATTATAGAAAGACGCGAAAGCGCAAATTTATGGGGTCGCTTCTGCGACTGGATCACTAGCACCGAAAACCGTCTTTACATTGGATGGTTCGGTGTTTTGATGATCCCTACCCTATTGACCGCAACCTCTGTATTCATTATTGCTTTCATCGCAGCTCCTCCGGTAGATATTGATGGTATTCGTGAGCCCGTTTCCGGTTCTCTTCTTTATGGAAACAATATTATCTCCGGTGCCATTATTCCTACCTCTGCAGCTATCGGTTTGCACTTCTATCCCATCTGGGAAGCAGCTTCCGTCGATGAATGGCTATACAACGGGGGTCCTTACGAGCTAATCGTTCTACACTTCCTACTTGGTGTAGCTTGCTATATGGGTCGTGAGTGGGAGCTTAGCTTCCGTCTAGGTATGCGTCCTTGGATTGCTGTTGCATACTCAGCTCCTGTTGCAGCTGCTGCTGCCGTTTTCTTGATCTACCCTATTGGTCAAGGAAGCTTCTCTGACGGTATGCCTCTAGGAATCTCTGGTACTTTCAATTTCATGATTGTATTCCAGGCTGAGCACAATATCCTTATGCATCCATTCCACATGTTGGGTGTAGCTGGCGTATTCGGCGGCTCTCTATTCAGTGCTATGCATGGTTCTTTGGTAACTTCTAGTTTGATCAGGGAAACTACTGAGAATCAGTCCGCAAATGCAGGTTACAAATTTGGTCAGGAGGAAGAAACCTACAATATTGTGGCTGCTCACGGTTATTTCGGCCGATTGATCTTCCAGTATGCTAGTTTCAACAACTCCCGTTCTTTACATTTCTTCTTAGCTGCTTGGCCCGTAGCAGGTATCTGGTTTACCGCTCTAGGCATAAGCACTATGGCTTTCAACCTAAATGGATTCAATTTCAACCAATCTGTAGTTGACAGTCAAGGTCGTGTAATTAACACTTGGGCCGATATCATTAATCGTGCTAACCTAGGTATGGAAGTTATGCACGAACGTAATGCTCATAACTTTCCTCTGGATCTAGCTGCTGTTGAATCTATTTCAATAGGTGGATAA